GGGGTAATTATAACCCGGCGTAGCCGGGATAAATTAACATAATATATATATAACATAAACGTATAAAACAATTGTTCCAACTAAAACTTGTTATTTGTTAATTATAATCCCACCTAGGGGGATTTACTCTTATACCATGATCTTTATATCTCTCTGGTATACATCCTTATCTATATATTTATATTATATTCTTATTATTTACTCTCATCCCTGCGAAGCATCATTAAATAATATAAGAAATCATATATTACCAGGAGTAATAAATGGCCCCGCTTCGCGGGGCGATACCGGCCGTAGGCCGGCATTTATCTATATCAGGTATAGAGAAAGAAGGGTAACAGTAAACCTAGTTATAAGAGGGTAGATTTTAAGGGTTTTATTTTATTTATACAATATATAAAATATGCCCGCCTTCGGCGGGATAAACAAAGTAAATTCATAAATACAAAACTACTATCATTAGTTTAATATTTTTACATATAAAAAATATCCTATTTTTCTATTAATACCTTATATATTATTTTTAGTTGATTTAACTTAAGGGGGGGTGACATATATGAATATATAATCCATAAGGATTCTAAAATATAAGGGGTTTCCCCCATAATATCGTTTTTTATACACGCCTAAAGCGAGTAATTAAATTAAGTCCTACTTAGTAAGTGAATTTCTTTCTAAAATTGACATATTATGCCGGGATATCTAATCTTTAATATCTAAAACAACCTCAGTATAAAATTGTAATTTTTTAGTTAAACCTTATAAAAGACTATAACATTTTCAAACAATAGATAATAATACTATTCTTTTGTGGTTTTATCCTGGGTATTTTCATATAATTTAACACGTCTTACATGGTGATTTAATACTACCATTCAGTTTCCTTCCATTACAATAGGTCTATTCATTATACGATTTCATGTAGTTTTACCGATACCTAATAATTTAACTAACTCTTCAATTTCCACACATAATTCCAATGTTCCATCAGGTTTACGAACTTCATAAATAAAAGTATTATTATTATTATGAACTACTTTTCCTGTCAATGTATCTATAACTAGACCATCTTCTAAATATTTAAACCTAGGTTCATATTTTATTTAATAAAATTTTAATCTCAGATTCACTAACATTAATTTCACCATTTGGTAAATTTTCTGTAAATAAACCATTAGGTGGTGATAATTTTGTATTAGATAAATTATAATGATTCATAGTATAACTCAATTTAAGAAGTGTTCTATTTAATTCAGGATCTAAATGTAAACCATAATACCTGGCTTTTGCTATGATTTCTAATTTCTCAAAGTCTAATTTCTTTTTAGATACAAATAAAGTAATCATAGATCTTATAAAAGGTAAAAAATAATGAAATATAAAATTAAAATCTTTTATTCCTATAAAATAACTCCCTTTAGATCTTTTATTAGCTTTACTATATTGTATAGTTCTTCCTTCTCCTTTACTATTAAGTAATTTATATAATGTATATTTATTAAATTTAAATTCTTTCATTAAGAATTCTTTAATAGCTTCTAAAACTTGTAATTGAACTTCAGTTAATTTTTATGTAAAAATAGGACTTAATCTATCACGAAGAACATGAAAAGAATCTTCCCCTTCTATTAAACCTAATAATCAAAATTTATTAATTTTAATATGTTCCGATCAACTAATACCTATATATGATTCTAAACTAAAATTAGTTCTATTATTATTATTCATTCTTTTTTTTATATACTACTATTTCATCAAAAATATTAGCTATAGAACTTTCTCTATTTGTATAGATATCAAAAGCTTTTTTCAATCTAGAAAATCTAAATATTTAGTCATGTTTAATTTATATGTATCAAATATATATATTAATCTATCTATATCTTCCTGTTTAATTATTAAAAATGTACATGAAGATGTCTTTTCGTCAATTCTTACATTTCCCATATTAAAATTTTCTTGTATATAATATAATACATTAATATCGTCTATATGTAAATGAAAACTGAAAATAAATTTTATTTTAGATTGTCCTCCTTTTAGAATACTAGTAGATATAAAAAAAATTTGATTCACCATCAGCAAAACCTGTAAATCATCAATAAAAATTCTCTTTATTTTTAAAATTTATATTTCTCATCTAAGCATAATAATTTAAGAACCTCACCAGTAACATATTATATATATAAATAATCATAATATGTCCAATACATGTAAATATATAACCGTCATTTCTGCAAATACATGGCTATTATTCGAAAAATCATAATTGTAAACTCTTCAAGAACAAACGGCTAGCATTCCAATCAAAGAATTCATATGGACTGCGTGGATACCTGTTAATGCGTAAAAAGTAGAACCATAAACTCCATCGGTAAGAGTGAATGAAGAGAACATATATTCGAAATATTGTAAAATAACGAATATTACGATTAATAAAGTAGTAAAAATAAATCCGTATAAAGTATCTTTTCTATTACTATTAATTAAAGCATGATGTCCCATAGTAATAGTAACTCCAGATGCTAATAAAATAATAGTATTTAATAAAGGTAATTCACTAGGTGATATAGCTTCAATACCAACAGGTGGTCAAGCCATACCTATTTCCATAGTAGGATTTAATGAAGAATGTAAATATGCTCAAAATAATGAAGCAAAAATTAAAATTTCACTAACTACAAATAAATAAAAACCTTGTGTTAAACCAGTTTTTACAGCTTTAGTATGATCACCTAAATATGTACTTTCTGCTATTACATCTTTAAATCATAATGTTAATACATATATTACACTTATAATATTAAATATTATATATAAATTATTACTCATATAATTATGTGCAGTTAAACCTATACTTAATGCTAAATTCATTAAAGCAAATGAAGTATATAATGGTCATGGTGATGGGCTTACTAAATGAAAAGGATGTAATTGTATATAACCTCTTATTGAATTTGTCATTTTTTTTTATTTTAAAATATTGATATATAAATATTTGGGTTGAGCTAAATTGGAATTGAACCAATATGGATTACTTAAAAGGTAATTGTCTTAACCATTAGACTATTAGCTCATAATATATAACCCACTACATGGGAATATAGATATATATTTGCCTTCGGAAAGAATTGAACTTACACCAGTCGCGCTTCAAGCGAATGCTCTACCATTTAAGCTACAAAAGCAAATCAAGAGCAAGTAGAATCGAACTACTATAACATGTGTTGAAGACATGGACTTTACCATTAAGTGATACTCTTATTATAAATTAGGTCATATAGGAATCGAACCTATGGCTCAGTTGTGTAAGAACTGCGATTTCACCTCTAATCGAATAACCTTATGCCTTATCGGCGTTATATATGAATAAATATAAAATGTCGGTCATATACCGATATTCCCCCGCTGTGCGGGGGATATGACATAAAAAATTTATTAATATCCTAATAAAGGATAGTTAATTAAACTGCGTATAATAATAAGAAAGCTATCATTAAAGCGAATAATCCACAAGCCTCTGCTAAAGCGAATCCTAAAATTGCTTGTGGGAATAATGTTGAACGTAATGAAGGGTTACGTGATGTACCGTTTATTAAGGCTACGAATACTAAAGCGATAGCTATTGATGATCCACCTAAAGCTAATGTAGATATTCCTGCTCCTATGTATTTTGCTGCTAATACTAATTGCATTTTTATTATATAATCATACCTTTGATAAATATTCTTCAACTATATTTCACAATTTTATCTTATCTCATATATATATTTTATTTAGAACATAAATCTATTTATTTTTTATCATCATAATATACACCCACCAATGGTGGTAGATTAAATTAAATGATACCCCCCAGACATTATTTTTTTTATGAATTCCCGGCCGCAGGCCGGGGATCCCCCCGCGGAGCGGGGGAATTAAGAGGATAAAACTTAATTTGCTAAGTGGGTAATATGGCCTACGGTCAGCATTAATATATATGAATATATATAGAAATTTATATTCGTTCAATATCAATTTAGTTCTTATATGAATATATATATCAAATAATGACCCTACCGGGTTATCATTTTCCTATGAAAAAAAAAATAAGATAAGATATTTGATATTTAAAGTATATAATTAGCACTTAAATGTATTTGGGCATCTAATATATATATTAATGAAGGTAAGAATATAGCAAATGCAAATAATAATGGTAAGAATATTATTCAACACATATTTATTAATTTATCATATCTAACTCTTGGTAAAGTTGCTCTTACTCAAATATAAGTAAATGCAAATACGTTAGCTTTTAAACCTAAAATTATACCTGTACCACCACCAAAGAATAATATAACAGTTAATGTTGATAAGAATAAAATTGAAGCATATTCAGATAAGAAGAATAGAACAAAAATAGAAGAAGAATATTCTGTCATATGTCCTGAAACTAATTCTGATTCAGCTTCGACATTATCAAAAGGAGGTCTAGCACACTCTGCAACACAACCTATAAATCATATAATTGATAATGGTAATAATGGTATAAATAATCAGATAGATGATTGTAATTCAACATATCTTGATAAATTCATACTTCCAGCAAATAATATACATAATAAAACAATAGTAGTTAAAACTAACTCGTAACTAATTAATTGAGCTGTAGAACGTATAGAACCTAATAAAGAATATTTACTATTAGCTGATCATCCAGCTAATAATGTTCCAAATACTCCAACACTACTTATAGCTAATGTTAATATTAATCCGTAATTATGATCTGTTATAGTTATACCTGGTCCAAAAGGTATTACTGATCAACATAATAATGCTGATATTAAAGAGATAATAGGACTTATAAATAATATTAATTTATCAGCATGTGTAGGTATAATTATTTCTTTTAATAATAACTTTGCAGCATCTGCAATCGCCATTAAAATTCCATAATACAAATCTCTTCTTATATCATGCATATACTTATTGATTAATTTATGGTATATGGTTAGATATTTTTGGAAGACTTCTCCCTAAATAGTTATTTTATTCCTTCTTTGTAAATAGAGCATAACTATCCATTTAACGACTCATTAAATTTGAGACTCTAATTCCCACTATGTGAGAATATTAGTTGACAACCCCCGCCGTAGGCGGGTATATTGTTACTTATGAGTAATATATATATATATTTCTGTATTCTTTCGAATAAGGTCTGACTATATCTTAAGTATATATATCCTTATTAAGGGATCTAAAATAAATACCAACTACCTTTTAGTCGATGAACAGCATACCTAATATGGGCCCCGGCCGATATTATGGGGATACCCCACATATTAATAAAATTTTAAGTAATCATTCTTATAATTACCAGATAAAATTTATAATATATAAATAATAGGTATTTGGCTGCAGATTGTCTATTTCCTTTCGTACATCTATTTCGATATTACTATACCACGAGTCATTACCTGTGCCATAAACATATTACTATATTTACTTAGTTGAAATAGTTTTAAGACTTTCCCGCAATTTGATAGTTTTTAGCAAAAGGTTTACTTTCACTTCGTATATTTTATATAATGCCGGCCTACGGCCGGTATCGCCCCGCTTAGCGGGGCGATAAATTCATAAATGTGAGAAGATTTGATTCTCAATTTTAAATTATATATTTATATACTTTGGCTTAGAATAAATAACTTACTTAATGAAAAAGGATTTATCTTTCCCGCTAAGCGGGATTGAAATATATCTTCCATTTATAATTAATCTGGAGATAATTATGATGATTTATAAAGTATTATATCAATTATCCTTTTTTAATAAAAAAAGTCAATTTTAAGACCTAAAATATCTTGAATATAATTTATCCCCGACGGAGCCGGGGATATAATTATCTCCCCCGCGAAGCGGGGGGAAATTTATCCAATAAAATCATCATAACTTAACTAAAAGATAATAATGAAAATAAATAGTTTATAAAGAGGGTTAATTATATCTAATTAAATAATTATATGTTATAATTAATAAAGTAATATTATATTTTGTAGATATTAGTAGATTATTCAAAATCAATAGGAGAACTATAAAAATAATGACCATTTTTATTAGGCAATGAAGTATCTAAATATTGATATTATCCCCTTCGGAAAAATATTTCTTAATAGTTTTATTACTTATTTTTAAATATGTAGACGCTACATTTACAGATTTAAATGGCCCATTTATTATATTAATAAATTCAAACTCACCTTTGTCATTATTAAAAATTTTTTCATAAATGGCCCCGCGAAGCGGGGCGATTATATCCCGGCGACGCCGGGATAAATTCAAACATTTTTACTTAGTAAATAATGGGATTTAACTACTGTATTTTGTAATTCTTTTATTTTATTTTTAGTAAATTTTTAACTAAATAAAAGAACTCACTTATCTTTAAATTTAATTTTTAAATAAGAATCAAGATTATTAAATACTGATCTATAATCCCTATTTAAAAATTAAGCTGCACTAATTAATGTATCAAAGGGTCCATCTATAAAAAGAAAATCTTCTGCATCATATACCCAAACAGTATATTGTGGTTTTTTTTGATTTAATAAATCTATTAAATTATTAATTTTTAATTCACTTAGTTTTTTTTCAAAAAAATTTAAGTTATATTTATTTTTAATTTTTAATTTATTTATATTATCTTTTATATATCTAATATTTATATTTGAATACTCAGAAAATTCTTCTAAAGTAGGGAAATATTTTTCAATAACATTATAGTTATTTTCATGGATATTTTTTTCAAAAAAAATAAACTCATACACTTTGAGATACTTCTTTTTCTTTCTCACTTATAGATGTAGTATGTGATTTATCTAATTTAGATATAACATTAATAGATTCAATTATTAATTTATATGTTTTATTAAAATCTTTTATTTCTTCAGTATAAAATAAATAATTTAAATAAGGAGTGTCAGTATTTAAATATTGCGATATTATCCCCTTCGGGGAAATATTTTTTTTATTGTATCTTTAGGTATATTTATTTCTTTAGATAAATTAGTAATACTTTTATAGGTTTTATAATTTTTTGTTATATAATTATCAGAATTACCATATAATTCTTCAGTAGAATCTATAATATTTTCTAAATATTGATATACAAATACAGTACATGGAACACCTTTTATTAAATTTACATGGCGCCCAGAGGGCGTATTTGTTTTTTTTTAGATATTCATATTTAATAAGTATAAATTCATTTTTTTTATTTTAGGTGTTGCTTTATATACAGTATTTAATAAAGGATAATATTTTTCTAAAAAATAATTTTCATATTTTAGAAGTTCTGAAATTTTACATATCTTTATTATTGAAAATGTAAAATTTTCTCAACCTATAAATTTTGCAAATTTATGTAATTTTCTATTATTATTATTTTTAATATGATTCTTTAATCTTTCACCTAAATTTTCTGTTTTACCAATATCCCCGCCTACGGGGGGGCATATATTTTTTTATCTTGTTTATATTGTATTAAGTATATACCCCCTACATTTTTTCATTTATTAAAAAATATCGATCTTTCATCTGAAGGTAACATATTTAAACATATATCTACATATTCTATATCATTTTCTTTTACTGGTAAAACTCTATCTTTATATAGATAAGATATATAATCTTTTTATGATTCTATAGTATTAATATTTAACTCCTCTTTTATATTACTTATTGAATGATATGATCGAACTTGATTTATAACTTTAAATTGTCTTATAAATAATTCACTTTGCAATAGATTATTATTTTTAAAGATTAAATCATTATTATTATTTTTAATTATTTCATTAGTTTTAATTATATATTCTTGGAAATTACCAATCCCGTTAGGCCCCACACGACGCTGCATATATCCTAATGTTTTACGCTCGGCCACTGTTAAAAAAGCTACTGCTAATAATACTGACACAAACATTAATAATAATTCTAAAAATTGTAACATTTACCTGGTAATAGCTATCGCCCCTACAACAGATAATATTAATATTATTCCAGTTATTATTAATAATATAGCATATTCAGTATAAAATTGATTTCCTACTACTATTAATTCATTATATGTTTCATTAAATTCCATTATTATTCCATTATAATCATATGTTAAATCTAATGGTATAAAACATACACATAATAAAGTTATTATTAATGGTGATACATTTCCTTGAGGTATATAATCTATTTTTAATAATGATAATATAAATAAAAATAGTATAGCAATTGCTCCTACATATATTAATATATATAATATTCCCATTAACATAAAATCTTGATTATATAATGATATAGCTGTACTTACAAATAATATTATTAATCATAATATACTTTGTACTGGTGATAATAATCCCATAGCTAATAAACTTGATAGTCCACTTATTAAATTCATTTTTTTTTTATTTTTTAATTACTTTAAATAATGATGATGATCATGATGATTATAACCATTACTTTATTATATATTCATTTTACGTTTAAATTTGGAATTGAACCAAAATCGATGTATTAACAGTACATTGCTTTACCATTAAGCTATATAAACTTACCTTTAGTATACTTATCTTTAAATATATGAATATACATGAAAAATTATTCAGCTTCAGCTAATCATTCGATAAATTCGTTAATAGGTACACATTCTATTTTTATAGGCATTAAAGAATGGTTAACTCCACATAATTCACTACATTGACCGTAATAAACACCAGTTCTTTGTATTAAAGCACTAACTTGGTTTAAACGACCAGGAGTAGCATCTATTTTGATACCTAAAGAAGGTACAGCAAAAGAATGTAATACATCATTAGCAGTTACAATAAATCTAACATGAGTATCAACTGGTAAAACAATTGAAGTATCAGTATCTAATAATCTTAATTGACCTTCTTCTAACATGTCATCAGGTATAATATATGACTCAAATTCTATAGTTTCTCCTTTCTCTGATACAAAATCTGAATATTCATATTTTCAATATCATTGTAAACCTACAACTTTAATAGTCATAGCAGGAGTTAGAACTTCATCACATAAATATAATAATATAAAACTAGGGAAAGCTATTAATAATAATATAACAGCCGGGAATATAGTTCATATTATTTCTAATGTTTGACCATGTTTTAAATATTTATAAGCAAATTTATTATTTTTAAAATCTACTATAACTACGTATAATATATAAGAAACTAAACCTAATATCAATGCTAAATAAAACATTATATGATCATATAATTCATGTATACCTTCTTGGTTAGGTGATGCTGAATCTTGTAAACGTACACCTCATGGTGTTGGTACATCTAATCAAATCATTTATTTTAAAATTTTTAATAATTATTATAAATACAAATAAAAAAATATGGAATCAATCGGAATCGAACCGATATTGTTCACATGCAAAGCGAAAGATTTACCAATTAATCTATGATCCCATTAAATATATTTTAGGTATATGTTTTTTTATACTCATAAAAATATGAGTAAATAAATTAGTATATTTGGGGGAACCCCACATATTACAAATTAACTAATACATTATAGTCTATAATGTATAAACTTATCTGAAGGATTTAATATTTGATATGCATTCAATATGTAAACACAACATTCTTAGCTAAAATTTTTTATTAACCATAGGAATGTACCTTATTATCCTTGCGTACACTTAAGGCAACAGATAAGAAAAAAATCCATAGATGATAAAATCATTACTGACTCACGTCGTAATTAACCCATCTCAAGTAACTCCTTAGAGGACGAACAGTCCTACCCTACCTAGTTGCTGCGACCAGGAGGACGAGTCTAGACGACCAATTTGTTATTGTTAACTTATTTAATATTAACTTCAATAATTTTCATTATTGTTCAGACTATATCTTAAAATATAAATATATTATATTTCTAGGTATTTCGTGGTAGGATATTGTTATTTTACTCACCTACTAGTCGTTGAACGTTTATTATTCTTATTATATATATATATATATATTTTTTTTTATTATAAATAATAATTCGCTGCAAATTATCATACTATTATAAGACTTCTTGCAATTAAACCTATTTAAACTCGACTATCGTTATTAATCGAGGTGGCAAACACCGCTGACGATATCAACTCTCACGCGGTATTACCCTGTTCAAATTTGTTATTTGTTGTTTTTTTAATAACAACATCTATATATTACTATATAGTTCAGACTATTTCTTTACCTAATATATAGGTATTGGGCGCTCGTGGTAATATTATTGTTAGTTTACTCAATTACTAGTCGTTGAACGTTCATATATCTTAAAAATTTAACTTATATATGCTTCGCTACATATTGTCTTTATATATAAAGAGTTTTATGTAATTCACCCAATTAATATCTCTCAAATGAGAGTTATCTAACTAAAGCGTAGATAAATATATATTTCTATATAAAGGAACTAACAATTAATCCCTAGCGTAACTTTAATCCGTTATCGACATCCATACCATTTGTTTATGCCTGTTCACTACACTCTACGTAAGTACTAATTCCACTTGTTAGTGTTATTATCATCGCACAATTATGTTGTTATCCTTACTTATAATCTTTTATTCTATTTACCATATAGAATTATTGTACGTAATTTACTATTAAATAAAAAATTTAATTAAACATTTAGTCTTGATTAATCAAGATCATTGTTATTAGACACATCAGATGCTTTCGCTGATGTCGACGCCCCATCGAAACTAACCTCTTTACTCTTTCTTAAATAAGTTAAACTTAAGTCAATTAGTATAACTAATATTCTATATTATAGAATTATGACTGTATTAATTAGATTCTTTTTTCAATTATATAGGTATCTCATTTGATTTAAAATATAAATATAACCTAATCTGCTGAAATAAATGAAAAAAGGCTAACCATAAATATATTATGATTAAAAATCAAAATAAAGATATAGTAAAGCTGCATAGGGTCTTTTTGTCAACCTACGGATATACGGCATCTTCCAATTCTGATTAATTTAAGTAGGTTTGACCTACAAAGGTTTCTTACTTAAGTACTAATAAGTTGTATTTTTTATACATCTTTCACCTCTATATAATATAAATATTATATTACAGAATCCGACTGTACATTTAGACAGACATTTCAGTCTAACCTCGGTGAACCAGTCTGTAGCGACATATACAACTGCCGACGGTCTTTAACTAAGATGTCATTAACCGTTTTCACCTTTTTATTTATAGTGATTAAACTACATATTGCCTATATGTAATTTACCCTTATACTTAAGGGGTAAGTATTATTTCGATTGTATTCTTATTTATTATACTTATCTGTCATTTAAGACATTTAATATCTTATTATTAAAACTATAAAGTTGGATTTACACCAACCCGGCATATAATATATATATTATAGTACTAATTTCACCGCAATTGCTATTTCACTGAGTCTACTTTGGATACAGTTATCGCATCGTATATTCATTCATGCAGGACGTCAATTATACGTCAATGAATTTGTTAGGATAGGTAGGCCCTCTCAAGCTTTCCCCCCTTAAGAACCGTATGTGCAACTTTCACTGCTTACGGCTCAAACCATAAAATTTTTATGGCCTTATATATAAGTTAGCTTCCTTTCAGAATGAGTCATTTAACTCTATATTTTACATTACATAAAATCATTCGCTTTTTATATTTATCCTTTACCTTCTACACTATATAATAATTTCCATTATATTAATTTTATATATTACTTCCTATAAAAATATAGGTATGTATAAGGCTTACCAAGTTTCCGTAATAAGACTTTAATGAACGATTTAGATTATAGCTATATCCCGATGATTTTTTATTATTAAGTCATATAATAATATCCGTAGCGTCGATATTATTTAAATCATATATAGTAACCAAAAACTGATCATGTTACTTTCCTATAACGAGATTTTAATCCACTATTTTGATAAACTAATCATGTCGTTCTAACCTAGACCAGATCACTTATATCAGATAAAGTTTATAGCCGTTGTCATTCAAGCTTCATACAAAATAATTACTCATTATGCATGTTGAATTAGGTTTACAAATATGACTTTTATTGTAAAGGGTTTTCACCTTATTCTTATTACGAATTTATCTTGTCGCACCGCTACCTTCGGATCCTCACAATAAGACCGCCGTTTATCAGTTTTTTATAAAATTATCTATTAAATAATAATATTTATTAAACTAACACCGGGTAGATATCACTTATTATACTTACTATTACTAGTATGCAATAAGCTATGTTTTTGGTAAACAGTCGCACGATTTATTTTGCCGAGTTCATTCAAAGTAGTTATCTCATTCCCTTTTTTGCTAATCATACCTGTGTCGGTCTACAGTACGGTTCATTTTTATTTTCTTGTTCTTTCACCCATCAATTTTATATTTCTATAATAATCTTAGGGACCGTTCGTTTATAGTAAAACCTTATGAATAAGGGGATAATCTTATATTATCTATCGTTACTCAAGCCAGCAATCTCTTTATAATTATCCATTATATATTCTGCTACCATATAATCTTAATGATTATATCTATAATACTGTTATTAATTTAGACCCGATATATTTTCTCTATTATTAATAAATATATATATTTTTAATATATATATATATAAAATTAGTGCATTGTTACATGTTCATTAAAAGTTGATTATTGTCAAACCCACTTACTAATTGTCTATAATTTAATACCCCGTATAAATTTTCCGAAGAAAAAATAATGTAAAATTATATTTTAGGTATAATTTCAACCTTTATAAAAAAAAAATAAAAGTAGGATAGATTTTGTTCACTTAATTAATATTTGGGACATTCATTTAATAGTCTAGGTTGTTTCCTTCTCGACCTACTACCTTATCGCAATAAGTCTGACTCCTTATATTATTATTAACTGATTCCGAGGTTTAAATATTTTGATAAAATTATATTCTAATTCCCCAAAGTTATTTAAGTGCTGTACCAGTTTAAATATGTATAAAGGCTATACTAAAATATATTTCGCAGAAAACCAGCTATCTGCAAACCAGATTTGTCTGTCACAGCTACACACACCTCTTTAGAAATTATTGCTACAATTACCTATTGAGTCATATATAAACCTTAAATAGGTTGTATATACACTTGGACATGTGTAGATCGTTTGCTTTCGGGCCTATATAATTTAATTTATTTCTATTTATATATAAAAATTTTTATTCAATTTTTCACTAAATTATATAACTCACTGGCCCAATTGGGATAGGTAGAACCTCTCGGTTTTTCCCCCCCTAAGAACCGTACGTGCGACTTTCATCGCATACGGCTCATGCAATCTTACTTCATTGTATTATTACAATATTAGCCAATTAATGCCGGCCTACGGCCGGCATCCCCCCGCTGTGCGGGGACATTTATTTAGCAATAATTATTTTCACTTGTATTATAACAAGATCTCTATCATAATCTACCGAAAGCCTTAGATTATAATATTGCTCTTAAAGAGCTAAATAATTATGAAGATCACAATGATTCAAGTCTGCATCCTCTCGGATTAAGTTATAAAACTTTATCAGATCTATTACTAATCTGCATTCGCTTTTTGAATCTTCTTATACCCTAAGTTCGATATAACAATTTCAGATTAATCTTTATATGTTACCTCTAAATATAACATTATATTTAGAAAACTAAGGGCTTACCAAGTTCATTAATAATTAAAATAATTTTACGGTCGTTGACCTAACATTCCTTAGATACTATGCTTTACTTCGTGTTAAATATGTTCCATTTCAAATCCCAGTATAAGAAAGATTTGACTTAACAATTATATATAAATATAATTTTTTAACGAAGCCTCAATGCAAGTTCACTTTCGTTTATCATAGAATTATTACCCTAGCACTCCGATTAATAATAATAGGAATTATGTTACATTGTCTCTATAGCTTCAAACTGATGATTACTCCTTCAGCATGTATAGATAGGGTCAAACCAATGGAAAGGTTAGGTGGTTATTAGCCACATTAATTATTAATGCTTCTTGTCGCACTTATACAAGAGGTACGTTATACTATAACTGCTCTTTATTACTCTATTTCTTTACTTTCCCTTGCGGTACTTTAATCTAAAATTTAATTTTATTTCTTAGTAGTTGGAAACTACTTTATTCTTACCTCTTGGTAATACTCTAAGATTTTAATACTTTCACTCACCGTTACTAATATTATCCCTGTTGGTTATTTAACAAGTTACTCAGATGTTTCATTCCACTTGTTTTTCTTTTTATCATTTTCATGATTATGATTGATCCCTGTTATTACAGTTTTGATCTTTTTATCATTATTTAAATTTTGATTCGTAATCCTTAAAATAATATTAATTACATATACCTTTTTTCAATATATCACCTATATTTTATATATTTCACATATTTATACCTTTAAATATATTTTAATTTTGAATAGTATTTTATAGGTATTTAACAATTTTATATGATATAATAAATAAGGTATATTAATCTCCAAAATATGGGTCCAGGTAGATATTGATCCTTTTATGGGTAAAATAATATATGAATATATATATGGAATCCTACGTTACTAGTAAAATTGTACCGAGAAATGGCCCCGCGAAGCGGCCGATTTTATCCCCCCCGGGGGGGGATAAATTATATGAATAGATAAATATCTTAATTAAAAGATATTTGTAAAAAGTCTTTAATATAGAAAAGATTCTATTCTTCTTATAAAAATAATAAGATCCAGAAAAAAACTAGTTAATATGTTGTGATTTTATAGTTATAAAATCTAAATCATTTAGAATAAAATCAATATTAGGTAAAAGTATTTTACTATAACCTGATTTATTTTTAGAATTTTCTATTAATAAATAAGAAGGTAAGTTATTAGGATCTAAATTTAAAGATGTTGATATATTTTTAATAAATGTTTCATGAAATTCTAACAAGAAATTCTTATCACTATAAAGATTTATGTATATTAATGTTAAAAAATCTTTTAAAATATGTATATCTTTTATACTAGTACCAAAACAATCATGTATAGATGTAAAATTACCACTAAAATCATGTCTTTTATATAATTTATCCCGGCTCCGCCGGGATAAATCATCCCCGCGAAGCGGGGGATAATTTCTGAGTATCATGAATCATGTCCTTCGGACATAATTTACTCCCCCCGAAGTGAATCATGGGGGAACCCCCCATAATTTATGAATCAACAATATCAAACTATTAGCATCTAAAGAATGTATTAAATTAGACATAAAACTAATCATATTTTTATTTAAATTAGGCTCATCATTATCATATAATTTAATTTCAAAAGAACGTTTATTATATTTAGATTTTATGATTCTAATTATTATCCCCGGATACGCCGGGGAAATATTGTTAAAATTTTTTTTTAATTGATTAATTTCTAATCCATTAAGTAATACTCAAGGAATAGGTGTTTTAAGTAATGAGCATATTCTAGCAACATTCTTTAAATATATGTAATAAAATGACCAATATTTTATATTTTATAAATTAAATTAGTTCCTTCTCATATCATATTTAATATTGAATTAGGGAATAAACCAAAGAAAATTGTAGGTAATATTAAAGCTCACATTAAGAAACTTTCTCTATAAGTACAATCAGCTGTTAATGAAATATAAGGTGTTTTAATACCTCCAGTTAATCTATTAGTAATTTTCATTTGATATGAAGCAGATAATAGAACAGATAATGCAGCTAAAGCACCTAAAATAGGAGCTCTATTAATTGATCCAGTTAATGATAACATTTCACCAATAAAGTTTAAAGATAATGGTGTACCAGTATTACAGAAACTTAATATAATTAAATATACAGCTAATCATGGCATATAAGTTAATAAACCTTGATAGTAATAAATTAATCTATTATGATATCTATCATATAATATACCACCAACTATAATAAATAAACCTGGAGATACAAAACCATGAGCTAAAGATAAAACTAAGCTACCAGATATACCAGTTAATGTATTAGATAATATACCTAATATACAGACTCCCATGTGAGAGATCGAACTATAAGCTATAATAACTTTTAAATCAGTTTGTCTTAATGTTATTATAGATGTATAAATAATAGTAATAACACATAAAACATAAACTAAAGGAGTATATAAAACTGCTGCATCAGATAATGTAGGTAATATTAATCTAATTATAGCATAAACAGCTAATTTTAATATAACTCCAGCTAATAATATAGATCCAGCTAAAGGTGATTCTGAATGAACTACAGGTAATCAAGTATGAACTGGTGCTAAAGGTGTTTTTACAGCTATACCTATTGATATAGCTAAAAATAATATACATTGTAAATCAATAGATAAAACTAATAAACTAGTAGCTTGATAATCAGTATTATCTAATAAAATTTCATAAATAGCAATAGCTAATAACATAAATAAAGAAGAAAATAAAGTATAAATTAAAATATAATCAGCAGCTTTATCTTTATTAGCAGCACCATATAAACCAATCATAACAAATAAAGGAGCTAAAGAAGCTTCAAAATAAATATAGAAAGAAGTCATATCTTGACACATAAAATTAATTAATAAAATAATACCTAAATTAAAAACTAATTCAAAAAATAAAGTATTATTTATATTATTTCAATTAGATATAATTGATAAAGGTATTAAATAAGCTGTTAATAAAATTAAAATATCAGCTATACCATCAGTAGTATAAAATACATTAATTTCTGATCAATCATATAAAGTAGGTATAGCTAATAAACCACTAGCTATTAAAATTATATGTTTAGATAATTGATTAAATAATCTTGAACTTAAAGAAGTAAAAGAAGATAAAAAGAAATAAATAAATGTCATAAGTTTTGTTAAATAATTATAATCATTAATATGACTAAAGGGAGTTGAACCCTTAAAAAAATTAGACCTAAACTAATCGCGTTTACCTATTTCGCCATAGTCATTTTTATCGGATGCAACGCGATTCGAACACGTGGACTTTTAAGTCTTAATAACTCAAGTATTACGCTTTAAACCACTCAGCCATACATCCTTACCTATATTTATTTATTATTTACTTCAAAATATAATATGATATATTATTACAAAGATATAATATATGAAAATATAATATTAATATGATATTTAAACAGACATACGGGAGGATGAGATATTTGTCCGGTGAGTGTAGAAGAAGTCCAGAAACTAGTTGGAAATGTAGATATACCATATATATTATAAAATATAGAGGAATATTAAATTGTAGTTATATTATTCTATGTTGAGTAAAATGTTATAGAAGTATATTGATATATATGATATATATAATAAAATAAAGAAAGTATAAATAAATATGTAATAAATAAAGATATAGGAGAGATAATTTAATTATTAGCTTAATAAAAAATGAGTCGTAGACTAATTGGCAAGTCACCTAGATTTGAGCTAGGTTTATATATGTTCGAATCATGTCGACTCAGTCAGCATTGGTAGCTTAAAGGTAAAGCCTTATAATGTCACTATAAGAGATGTCAGTTCGAATCTGATGCGATGCGAAATAAAAGGATAGCTCGGTATTGGTAAACTAATCTACTTGCTACGTAGTTGCTTTTTAGCTATCAGCGTTCGAATCGCTGGCTATCCGTTATTTATTGACATATAACACAATGGTTAGTGTATATTATTACGGATATTATTATGCAAGTTCGATTCTTGCTATGTCATAGGTAAGCAGTATAATGTAATTGGTAACATATAAAGCTCATGCCTTTATTATGGTAGTTCAAATCTATCTACTGCATATTTTTAATGAATTATAGCTCAATGGTAGAGCAGTCCACTCATAATGGATGTATCTCAGTTCAATTCTGAGTAATTTAATTTTTAAATTTTATAAAATTTAGAGAACATGATGTTGGTTCAGATCAAATGCTATGTAGAGACATAACACATGCAAGTTATTAAATTAATAGCGTTAAGGTGAGTGATATAAGATATAAAAAAAATATCTTATTCAGATGTAGGTAATAGATTATTTTATCTAGCCTTGGAACTGGAGCCGGCGATAAGCGTCACAACGGCCACATTGATTTATTATCAACTCTTATATAGAGCAGCAGTGGGGAATCTTTGACAATGGTCTAACGACTGATCAAGTTATCTACGAGAAGGATATTAATTATAAATATACTAATTTTAGTCCCGCAGCTTTGCTGCGGGCGGCGGTATATTTAATTACAAATAATAAAAGATTAACTATAAACTTCTAAATAATAGTAATAATGATACTAATTATGAAAGAGTCCTAACTAAAATATGTGCCAGCAGCTGCGGTGTGCGACATGTAAGCTATTCTTTATATTTCGATATTATATCGACATTATTCGTAACAAATATGTACCTATCTATACATGCTTTAAAAGTGATTTTTTAGTATGAAGCTATAGAAACAATGTAATTTATAATAAATATCACATATATTATAAATGCTAGGTAAATTTACTATGGTTAATTTAAGTTAACTACTTGTTGAGGTCTCTTTAGGCAAATTATTTAGTGATAAAAATAAATAAATAATAATCAGGAGTTTGAATAGATTCATCGTATATCTATTCTGTTATAAACGTTAAAACTGATAGGGATAAAGAGTAGAACCTAAGGTAAATATATATAAAGAATGGAACTTGGTAAGCCTCATATTCACTATAATATATATTATAGAGGTTATTTATAAAATAGAAATATGGAAATAATAATAACGAATAGGAGGTAAAAGACTTCTTAAAAAGCAAATGCAATAATGTAATGTTATTGATAGGTTTAAATAAACTAACTTGAAAGAGTGCAGACTTAAGATAAGGGTGTTATTATATTATTTTAATAATGCCTGAGCCGTATGCGATGAAAGTCGCACGTACGGTTCTAAAGGGGGGAAAGTTTGTGAGAACCTACCTATCCTAATTAGACATAGAGGGCAAGCATTGATCAGAATGGCTTAAAGGATCTGTAGAACGAATCTTTAAAAATAAAGATATAGAATAATGTCTTGAAAGAGAGATAAGGTAATAAGAATTAAAGTTAGAGGGATAAAATACTACGAAAACATTAAGACTATAAAGAGATTACTTAAAATTATTGACGTTGTGAGATGAAGGCTACGGTAGCGACATGGATTCGATACCCATTTAGTCGTAGCAGTAAACTATGAGTACAATAAAAGAAAAATGAAAATGAATAGTACTCCGCCTGACTAGTACGCTCGCAAGGGTGAAATACAAGACATTAGACGGTTGTAGTCCCAAGCAGTGGAACATGTCATTTAATTGGATGATCCTCCAAGAACCTTACCATCTCTTGAATTTTTAACAGGCGTTACATCGTTGTCGTCAGTTCATGCCGTGAGGTTTAATATTAAGTTATTGAATGAACGTAACCCTTTTCTTTATAGATAAGTATAATTGTAAAATTATAGGAAGTAGAGGTAGAAGACTAATCATGATGACCCTAATGAGATGGGCTATCGACGTGTTACAATATTAATAACAATTATATTAACTCAAAGTTAACATATTATATTCTTTTTTAGTCCCGCAGCTTTGCTGCGGGCGGGGGTATATTTATTAAATATTAAGATTAAGACATAGTTTCATTTATGAATTGTAATCTGAAATTCGGTTACATAAAGGAGGAATTGCTAGTAATCGTAAACTAGAGTGTTACGGTGAAATTTTTTGCTACTTCGTACTAACCACTCATCAACAGCAAGAAATTTTAATTTTACTTATTGAGCTTTTATTAAAAGGACTTGCTGTAAGTTGAAATACGGTTCGGTTAGGGGAACCTGATCGGGATTTATTTATTTATTCATCTATTTTTTTTTTACACTTAAATGACGGCATATAGCCATATCCCCTACACTCCGGGGACATTATATTTAAGTTCATTAGTCTATATCTCAATGGTAGAGAGATCGATTGATAATCGATAAATATGAGTTCGATTCTCATTAGACTAAATTTACCCTTTCCATCTAGTGGGTATATATTATTCATAGGATATATTTTTTTTTTATAATAAAAAATAGATAGGAGATAATATATATATAGGTATATTTTTATAAAGCGGTTATGATGAAATGGTAGACATAAAACACTTAAAATGTTTGGATTAATATCGTGTAGGTTCGACTCCTACTAACCGTAATAAAGGGGAGATTCTAATGTTGGTAATTAGAGCTAAATTGTAACTTTAGTGCCGTAGTGCTGCGACTGTTCGATTCAGTCTCTCCTCAATAAGATAACTATAGTTCAAAGGTAGAACAATTGTATGTGGCGCAATTTATCTGAGTTCAATTCTCAGTAGTTATCCTTTGCTTAGGTAGTTCAATGGTTAGAACAGACGCCTCATATGCGTCTAATATAGGTTCAATTCCTTTCTTAAGCTTATGTCGTATAAGCTAACCAGGCATAGCGTCCGTTTTGTAATCGGAAGGAGTGGGGTTCGATTCCTCAATACGATATTTATTGACTATATGATCTAATTGGTTATGATAATACTACTTCACAGTATTTATATGGGTTCGAATCCCATTGTGGTTAATTATTATAGATAACATTACTTTCTTAAATACTTTAAATAGAATGCCGGTCCTAGGCCAGTATCGCCCCGCTCAGCGGGACCATTTTATATTATATATTTTTTATATCTTATTTTTATATTTCTTTATTTTCTATTTTATTCTCTTTTTCTTTTATCCCTAAGAAATACATATCTTATAAATATTATCTTATTTTATATTATTCCCGTAGATAGATTATAACTGATCATTTTTTTATATATATATAAATATATATATATGAGTTAAATAGATATTGAATCAATATAAATGATGATACATGTTTTACATAAATGAGGATTAATGTTTCACATAAATTATGGGGTTGTAAACCCCATGATTAATCCCGGCAGAGCCGGGGATAAATTACCCACTTTAAGAATTATACGATCTTACATAGTAGGTATACCTAATGGATGAAGTTTTCCATTATTTTTAGGTATATATACTTTTATAATTTTATCTGATTCATAATCTTTTAATTTTTAAGGCTTTTAATATTTCAAATCTTAAGTAAATATTATTATTAAGTTTAAGTTCTCTTAAATCATTAAGATATTGAAGTGGGTCAGCATCAATTAATTGATAATCATCCCCGCTGAGCGGGGATAATTTCTTCCCCTCAGGGAATATAATCATGGGGGGTGTCACCCCCCATAATTTCAATGTTTTCCTACTTTCTAATACTTTATTATTTCCAAGGGGTGACTTTAATCATCTCTTGTAATTTTATCTAGAGTTTATATTATCTATCCCTTTTCTGTTTATAGCTTGATTGGTTTTACCTTTGGCAATTGCTAAAATAGTTTTTGCTTTAGATATTACCTCCTTAAGTACTACTAGTGCTGCTTCATCATTCTTAGCTGATTTTAAAACCTTCATTAAACTTTTGCTATCTACACCAGGAGTATAGGCACCGTTAGTTTCCATTAATAAATTACCGATGATTAATGAATAAATTCATAAATTATGGGGTTGTAAACCCCATGATTATATCCAAAGGGGATAAATTAACAGAATGAATTTTGTAAAGCAAACTCTCCAAGTTAGATTTAGCTTCTAGTAGTATAGGTTCCCATAGTTCTTTCTCTTTTATTAGGTTTCTATCTATTTTATATTTAATGTTTTCTAATTCATTATCTTCAAGATTAAAGTCAGAAGAAAATTGGTTTATCGTTTTGATAGCTAGTAAATAATTTCCTAATTCTACATAATGATTTAACTTACTCTTGAATTCGACATCAAGAGTAGGTCATTTCTTGTCATTAAGACTACTTATGGCCTGGGGAACTAGTAATTGTTCCAATTCTCTTTTATTCCTATATAACTTATTTATATTGTTAGAGTAGTTAATCTTCCCTTCTCATATAGATAAGTTACTAGTTGAATAACCTCTACGAATTATTAGTTTTCCATATAAACCAGGGTTTAGTTAAGTAATTGACATTCTACTATTAATAGAATCTAATGCCGGTCGGTATCGCCCCGCGAAGCGGGGCCATTTATTGAAGTAATTAATACTTCCATAAATTTGGGGGGGGTGGAACCCCCCATGATTATATCCCGGCGTCGCCGGGATAAATTCCTCCCTCACATTTATTTATGCTTCATAGATATTCTCCATTGTAGGATGATATATTTATGTTATTTCCTTTATTGAATTTACCAATTGTAAATTCTATCTGTTGCTGAGAATCCTTCGTTCCTATATTTTTCTCGTTGATCATTGGTAGAGTTTTCCGACTAAGACTCGCACTCTTTTCGGACCAATAGATTTTAATTGGATGCGTTAAGAAAGTCATCAGATTTCTTCTTCAACAGATAAAGCTCGCTGTATTCACAAATTGTGAATACCTGAATAAACAAACTTGCTTAGTTATTGCTCAATAAGTACTCCATTTACAAAAGGAAATAAATAGATGCGGTAAGGCGCACACAGATATTATATCTATTTTTACTTTTTTTATAATACCCGCTATGATAAAGATAATAATGATATTGCCTCCGGGAATGATATTAGGTATATAAATATTATAAGATATATAAGTTTTTATGTGTTATTTATATATGATAAACATATGATATATTTCATAGAATATATGATAATAATAGAATATAATATAGGAGATGATATCTATATGAAATGTATGATAAATTTAGATAATTATTGGGGGGGTGGACTATGATTATATCCCCCCGCGAAGCGGGGGGATAATTATATCCCGCTTTGCGGGGATAAATTTATAATATCATAGATCTATAAAAGATAGATAAATAAAATATATGATAAAAGTCATATATAAGTAAAATATGTATATATGAATATATGAGTATCTCTATATATATAAGAGATATATAAGGTATAATTTACCCTCCGGGTGAATCATACCCCTGGGGGTATAATTTAATGTAAATAAATAGCGTCTTTTAAATAACCACTAAATAAGATACAGAAAACATAAGCTTGTATCATAGCGATAGCAAATTCTAAAATAGTTATAGCTATAACACCTGCCATAGGTATAAATCCACTAACAAAACCTAATATAGATGAGCTCATTAAATTTAATATTAATGAACCTAATATTAACATTAACAAATGTCCTGACAATCAATTTGAACTAATTTATCCCCCGGGATAAATTATCTTTAATCTTAAATTACTTACTGTTTTATATCAGCATTTTGGCTTAAAAACCAGTTTCCTGGCGATTAGAGTACACCTTATAATATATATAACTTATATAGATATATATATCAAAAAACCATCTACTCGTTGCTCTTTTACATTAATAAATATATCAAACATATAGATTTCTTAAAGAAATATACAGTTTAATACTAGTTTTATTTCCCGTAGGGAGATAAAACCCCTTAGGGAGTTTTATTAATGATTTAGATCCGCGATCACCCATTTAATAAATATAATTTACTCCTCCGGAGTGAATCATCCCCGCGAAGCGGGGATAATTTACAATAATAACTCCTAAAAGAGATAATTCCCTCACCAAAAATGGGGGGGGGTAGAATATTATATAGCCCGTAGCATGCTACGGGTAAGAATTTTATATTTATACATCTTTAATGATATTACCATACCTTGAGTCATTAATCAAGCCGGTATAAAAGTTTCCTTAAATACTTTGGTTATTAAAGCTTTAGGGCTTCCCCGGAATTTGGCTTTTAAACACATTGTCATATGTTTGCTGATAAACGTAATCCTAATGATATAGCTTTAGAACTGTAAGATAAAGTTTCTATTAAAACTAAAACTGGTACTAAAGCTAATGGTGTACCTGTTGGTACAAATAATGAAAAGAAACCTAAACCATGATTTACAAATCCTATTATAGTTAAACCTAATCATAATGTTAAACTTAACGATATAATAGCTACTATTTGTGCTGATATAGCAAATGAATAAGGTATCATTGAAACTACATTAGCTATTAATATAAAATTAAATAAAGTAAATATTAATGGAAAATAAATTCCTCCACGTGAACCTACTTGGCTTTTAACCATATTTAATATAGTATCATATATAGCTAATATAGCTATACCTCATCTATTTCATCCTAAATATGATTTATTTAATAAGATATTATATCCATATATTATTAATGCTACTATTGATAAATATATAACATAATTAGATATACTTAATGTTATAATATTATTTATAGTTAATAAAGGTTTAATTTCAAATTGATCTAAAGGTGAAAAAAACATATCTTTTTTATTTTTAATTTCCTTAATAGTTTATATGTATTTAAGGTCTAAGTTAATTAAACTAACCATTTATATAAAAAATATCCCCCCGCCCGCAGCTTTGCTGCGGGACTTTTTATATATAAAGTATATAATTCATTTTAGGTATAATTTATCCCCGGCGTAGCCGGGGATATAATCATCCCCCCCCGCGAAGCGGGGGGGGGTATAATTTATCGTATAATTTATCGTATAATTTTAAGTATAATGCCCCGCACTGCGGGGTATACCGGCCTACCGGCCGGCATTATATGTATATTTATAATTTTATTATTAAAATTCTAGCAATTAATAATCTTAATATATTAGGTAATAAATATTTAGAAGTAATAAATATTAAAATAGTTAAAATTAAAATACCAAAAGTTAATAAATGTAAAAAATAAAAAGGAACTAATTGTGGCATAATTTATTAATTAATTAAAAGGATAAATAAACACATATTTGAGTATCAGATATGTGTTATTAAATATTAATCATCAGATTGAAGGGATTTGAACCCCCATAGCCCTACACCCAATGTAGATACGTTACCAATTACGCAACAATCTGTTAGATATATCAAGATTAAGTAAAATTTAAATCAAATAAGATAAAATTAAATAAATCAAAGTATTATTTTATAACTTGAAATCAACAAGAACATTGAGGGAATTGAACCCTTAAAGAACTAATTTGCAATCAGTCTATTCAACCATGAATAACAATGTTCTTTATATACATATACATTCTTATTATCGTATATTTTTTCTTATGACAAACGTGACTCGAACACGTATTATAGTATTGGAAGTACCAGAGTTTAACCAAATTAACTTATTGTCACTTTTATCGTAAATATACACATATTTTCTTATTTTTATAAATCATATGTAAATTATATAACCATATATATGATAAATACCTTAATATTTTATCATTTACCTTTATCATTTTTTATATACAACATATTTTCTATTAAATCATATCTATATATGTTATAAGATTTAAGGATAATATATCCCAATACTCATCTAAATATTATGGGTTTCACCCATAATATCGGTCCGCCGAAGGCGGGCCCATATTAAAATTATATAGTATTAAGTATATATCTATATTATATTAAATATATCAATATAGTATAGAATGTATCTAGTTGTTTTAAAAAGATATCAAAGTCGGAATATAGATATCTTCTATTTTATCTAAAATACCTTAATTTATCCCCGCGAAGCGGGGGATTATTTATAGATAAGGTAATATACAGTATGATTTAATATATAAGAAAATCCCTATTTGGTATAAAAATAAGATAAATATAACCTCTATATTTATCATTTCCACAAGGAAATAATTTTATAAATTGCCCCGCACAGCGGGGGATATCGGATTATCTTATTTATTTATTTCATATTTTAACTATTTTATATCCTTTATTTTTATGGATATATCTTTATTAGATTTATTTTAATCTATACTTATCTCCATTATTATTATAAATTTCCCGGCGGAGCCGGGCGTATATATATATTAGAAAATTATACCCATATTATGCCCGCCTTCGGCGGGATATTTTTATATCTATCATTTATTCCATTTATATGGCATATAATCTTAATTATTATTGATTAAATCTATATTTTCATTTATCCTATTATTATACACCTAAAAGGTAGGTATTTATGTTATCATGCCCCGCGAAGCGGGGTAATTTTTTTTTATCATATTTTAATAGAGATATGTTATTTATTTTATTATGGTGTATATCATATTATATATCATTTTATTTTTATAAAATTAAAGTTTAATTACAACCAAATTAATTATATCCCCTCCTATTGGGGGGGGGAATTTTTAATAATTATCTATAACTATATCGGGGGGGGTTATCTATTTCTTTATTTATAATTTTTATATTTATTATTAAACATTATAATTTATATCTTATTATTTTCTATATCTATATTTATATAAATATCTATATTTTTTATATAAATTTAAATTTATTAATTCCCCAAAGGGGGAAGAATTAATAAAAAAAAATGTATGTATAAGATTCTAATTAAAAATGTAGTACTTTATAAAGTTAAGTTAATAAATAATAAAGTAATTATTCCGGCCATAAAAATAAGGTATTTTTAATTAGATAATTATACTAGTTATTCCCTTCGGGATTAATTTAATAAATAAAAGAATAAATTCTAGTAGAAAAATAGGTAAAATTATCAATCTAATGTGTAGTATAGCTTATCCCCCCCCACTGAATTTTAATTAAAAAAATTAGAGATTCCCCCCGGTTACCGGGGGGGGGTTACCATTCACACTCACCCCCCCTCTCCTATACCAAAAATAAAAAAAAAGGTATAATTTCCCCCCCGCAAAGCGGGGGTATAATTTTTAATAAAAATATATGAATTTTTTATCGCCCCGCGAAGCGGGGCGATTATTTCTTATATTTAGATATAATAACACAAATAGTATACTCGCCCTATAATTATACCCGGAATACATTTATTAACCATATCATGATAAATAATATGGCATTATAAAATTGACTCGGAATTAATCTTACATTTAAGTATTTCAACTGAATCATTAACTGTTTTCAGATATTCAATAATATTATAAGTTAGCCCGCTGCATTGCAGCGGGCTATATGGACCCTAATAATTATAATATAAGAATAGGTTATAATGATATATCTTATAAATTTGTTATAGATGCTATAATGGTATATTATATGCTTAAATTTTATAATAACTATGTATTTTATATACATAATCTAAGTAATTTTAATAGTATCTATATTCTTGATAAACTAACATTATTTAACAAACTTAATCCTTCCCCGCTCCGCGGGGCATATAAATACCCACCTTTCTTAGATATAAAATATAGGATATAGTAAGTATATGGTGCCCTCCGGGGGATATATAAGAAATAAATACAATAAATCAATATCATATATCAGATAGAGTATAATAAAAATAGGTATATCGATAATAAAATCCATAATAAAATATAAAGAACATATAAAATGCTATTTTTATAAAATTACCCGACAAAGTTGGTCATATAAATATAAGGAGATCAATATCTGATATCGATAATAATAAAATATATCTATAAGATGCACCCGCCATAATATCTATAAATATAAGTATATCTAACATATCAAGTATAAAAATATAAGTATTCCGGGCTTAAATATCTATATAAAGGTATAAGTATAATAAATAACCATATAAGATTAATAAGGGGATAATTCATCATATATCATATTAATGATAAAATACATACATAAATCATATATATATCAGATAGTATAATAATAAAGTATATCCCATCATATTAAAGTTAGATTAAATAGGAATAATATAATAAAATATAGAAAGAATAAAATATGCCCGCCTTCGGCGGAAATTATAAAATATGATATAAGATAAAACATGATATAGACAAATTATAAGTCTTCTATATTTTATTATAATAAAAAATATGATATGATTATCTATAGAGATTATGTAAAAATATAAAATATGATATATATTTTATAAATAAAGTTTAGGTGATGTTATTTTCATCATTTTTAACCTTATTAGTATTTTCTACTTTTACAAGTTCTACAGTAAATAAAACTGATAGTGACAATATAATATCTTATAGTTCAAAAATTGGACATTCAATTTTATTAAATAGATTAGGTATATTAGTATTAAGTTTTGTATTAATATTATTTATAAATTCAATAAATATAATAACATTAATACCAGGATTTACATTATTTAATAGTTGATTTAATTTAACATCATATAATTTACCATTAATAATTTTAATAATATTATTAATAATAGGTTTATTAATTTATAATACAAATTTATCATCTAAAAATAATGAATCAACATTATTATCTCCTTATTTAATTTTATTAATTTTAGCAAATAGTATTGGTTTATTATTATTTCCATTAGTAAATGATTTATTAGCTTTATATATAATTATTGAATTACAAAGTTATTCATTATATTTATTAACTGGTTTACATAATAGATCATATAATGCATCAAGAGCTTCATTATTATATTTCTTAATGGGTGGAGTTGCATCTGCTATTATTTTATTAGCTACTTACTTTATTTATTCTTTAACTGGTTCAACTAATTTATCAGATATATCTATATTTTATTCATTATCATCTAATAATAATGCTTATACATATTTTGATATATTATTAATTGCTTTATTATTTAAAATGGGATTAGCACCTTTACATCGTTGAAGTATTGCAGTTTATAATTATGCTCCAACTTATATAACAGCTTATATTAGTATTGTAGCTAAAATATCTATATCATCATGAATATTTGCAAATGTTATATTCTTTAATTATAATGTATTTATTATATTCTTTTATTTATCATTATTTATAGGATCATATAAACCATTATATCAAATAAATATAAAAACTATATTAGCATATAGTGGTTTATTAAATTTTGGATATATTATATTATCAATTATAACATTTGATATTTCATTTTATATATATATAATACAATATACATTAACACATATAATATTATTTTTAAGTATATTAGCAGCTAGTCAATATATAAGTAAACCAATATCAATATGATCACCATTAATATATATACATCAATTAAAATTACCTAATTTAACGTTAGCAATATGTATGATATTAGCCTTATTTTCATTAATAGGAATACCACCATTACCAGGATTTTATGCTAAATTATATATATTAATAAGTGCTTTACAAGATAATTATATATTAGAAAGTTTAATATTAATAGTATGTAGTGTAATAGCGACATATTATTATGCAAATATAATAAAAGTATTAATAACAAGTAGAACAATAAAAGAGAATATATCACACGGAAATAATAATATAAATTTATCATTAGCTTATGTAATAGCTACAGCAACTATATTATTAATAAGTTTCTTTATATTTTTACCATTTATTTCGGAAGGTTTATATTTAATAACTATTTAATATGTTTACATTTTATTTATATTTAGCTCCAATTGTAGCTTGTGTTTTAATTATTATTAATTATTTAATTTCAACATCAAATTCTTATATTGAAAAAGATGGTCCATTTGAATGTGGATTTACTTCATATCAACAATCAAGATCAGCATTTAGTGTAGCTTTCATTTTAGTTGCTATATTATTCTTACCTTTTGATTTAGAAATATCTTCTATATTACCTTACGTTGTTAGTGCTTATACTAACGGTATATATGGTTTAAGTATCTTAATAATTTTCTTATTAACCTTAGTTATAGCTTTTGTTTATGAAATAAATTTAGGTGCTTTAAACTTAGAAAGACGTTACATTAATAAAATTAAAGAACTAAAAACAAAATGGGCCCGCGAAGCGGGCTAATTATAACCCGGCTTCGCCGGGTTTAATTATTATAACAATATTTATCTTAAAATTATATATATATTCATATATTTAAATACATCTCATACTTATATTTATATATATATAAGTCTTTCACCTTGTAGTTTTATAAAAAAAAACTTTTACATGTATCTATTCTTTTTATTTGTTATAAAAATAGAAAGGTATAATAAAAAGATATATAGGTAAGATCAACAATATAAATACCTTTTTTATGTTAAATTAATTAATAAATAAAAAAAAAATGACAATTAGAAAATCAAATCCTTATTTAGCTTTAGCAAATAGTTATTTAATAGATAGTCCTCAACCTAGTTCAATAAACTACTGATGAAATGTAGGAGTGTGCCATCTAATTGTTTTATCTGTGCTACTCTTTGTTGTAAGTAGCTATAAATAATTGTCAAAAATTTATCCCGTAGGGGATATAATTATCCATTTATACAACTCATTATTACGTATTCTAAATTTAATAAATTAGACATGCGGATAGCAAATAATGAAAGGATAGGAAATAAGATGTCTTCGTCTTTAGTAGCCTCATCCAAGTTGTCCTATTTATGCTGAGGTTAACAAACTTGATACGTATCGATTAATATTTTTCAATTATAATATCTAAAGAGTCATATTATGGTATTATTGAAATAAGATTTAAAAATTATCCTACATTTTTAAATAAGACAATCAATTTCAAATCACTTTATATAAAAGTTAACATATATCCGCCCTCCGGGCGATTGTTTTATACGCAAGCAGCTAAGAATAGATTCAAATTGATATATAACTATATCAAAAGTAAGAAGATAAATACAAGAATTTGGGATGTAACCGCCTCTAATAATATAATATTATTGCGGACACGGAGATATAATAGTAGTATATTATGAAGTATATCACTCAGAATAAAACATTCAACTATAAATTAAGCATTATGTTTTTATTATAAAAGATAAAAAAATGTAAGATAGATAGAAAAATCTGAGGGAAAGCCGTATGATGGGAAACTATCACGTACGGTTTGGGTGGCAGTAAGAAGATCGTAAAATTACTGATTGTATAAATTGACCACACTCATTATTAGGTTTATGTTTAGTTATTCAAATAGTATCAGGAATATTTTTAGCTATGCACGTGCGCCGTATAAGTTCTAGTGTTAATCTGAATAAGGTCAGATATTATTTTGTTCAAATAATAAAATCACCCAACTTAGGTATACTGGGAAATCAGATGCCAAACATAGCCTGTTGGGAAAAGGTAATATTAGTATTGAAACTGTTAAATACTATATTATCAGATGAAATCTCTAATTTATCCCCACGACGCAGGGATATAAACATCCTTTATGGGGGTAATATATGGTTAAAGCTATACTGCTTAAAGTTCAATTTCCAATCGTCACAAGCTAAAGACTTATGCCTTGACAGTAATGGGGCTAGTCATCTTCATAATGGAGTAGGAGTGCATGACTCTGTTAGAACAAAGAAGATGAGATGTATTAATAATATTAATATCAAGGGGATGAGTGAACAACCTAAGGAGATATATATCTTGAACACAAAGAAAACTACGGTATCCACTAAAGATAATATCTATGTGGAAGGAAGAACAAATAAATCTGTTTTTAATAAATCGATATTATCCCCGGCTCCGCCGGGGAAATATTATAACTCTAATCCGTTATATAATACTTTTGATAAAAGTATACAGAAAAGTGTTCTAGTCTTTAAAAGTATGCCCGGCTCCGCCGGGAATTTTTATAGTACTTATTCGGGAAAGAATTTTAAGGTATTACAAAAACTTAATGATTTATCTATTTATAGTAAAACTTATCCTCAAAAATATATAGACAGAAATTTATATAATAAATTTATACTTAATAAAGATTTATATTTTATAGCTTATAATAACTTAAAAAATAAAAATGATATAAAAATACTTTACGAAGGGTATAATATATCAGATGATTTCATTAATACATTTAAATTAGGTACTTTAAATTTAAAAACTATTACTCATTATGATAAAATATATGTAAATATACTAATTGAAGTAATTAAATTAGTTCTAGAAGCAATATATAAACCTTTATTTTATCAAGAGATATCTAAATTAAATTCTCATTCAACTCTTAAATATATATTTACAAATTTTAGAGGTTATAAATGATGAATAAAATGTGATATAAATATAACCCATGATAAATTACCTTTTATATTAAATAAAAAAATTAAAGATGAAAGATTTATAGCTTTAATAAATAAAGTTATTAAAATTGATAATATAATGAATTATGATATTTATCCTTTATTAATTAAAATTTATTTATATGAACTTGATACATTTATTTTAAATTTAAAATCTAAATGTAATAAATTTATATATGTAAGATATAATAATAGTTTATTATTAGCAGTTAATGGTACTTATAAAGAAACAATAGATATAAAAAAAACTATTATAGATTTTTGCTATAATGAATGTCATTTATCACCTAATATAAATATAATCAATAGTTATAAAAATAAAGTTTTATTTTTAAATACTAATATTAAACATTCAAAAAAATCATCACATTTAATTTTAACAGCTCCAATAAATAAAATAGCAAATAAATTATATATATCAAAATTACATATAAATCATATAGGTATAACGAATACTAAGTGATTTTCATTAGATTTATCAGAAATTATATTATTAGCTAATAATATAATAAAGAGTTATTTAAATTATTATTATTTTGTATATAATAGAAATAGATTAAAGAGATATGTATTTTATATTGTAAGAGATTCAGTTTTACGTACTATAGCTGCAAAAATGAAATTAAGAACAAGAGCTCAAGTTATAAAAAAATATGGTTCTTTAATAAGTATAAGAGTTTATAAAAATGGTAAATTAAATAAAACAGTAAGTCTTATAGATGTATCAAAATTTTATAAAGATGGTTTTACCCGTAATAGATAAAGAATTTTAAAGATGGAAAGCCGTATGATGGGAAACTATCACGTACGGTTTGGGAACGAATATTTTATCTAATCTAGATGTTTATATTTAGTTTCACTATTCAAGTAATATAGAATTAGCATTTAATTCAGTTGAGCATATAATGCGTGAGTGCGCCTTTGTGTCTTACGTTGAAAGTATATAGTCCAATATATCAATTATTTTAGTCTATAATATATATATGAGGTTATACTCATTCATATTATAATAATTGCCAATAAATGTCACGGTATTGGTAAGTTTAATAAACTCAATAGATGGATAGCGACATATAAATGTAAGATTCTTTTATTATTAAGAATATATATCATTTATTTTTTGGAAGTGTTTATGAATACGATAAGAAACTTGATACATTAATGATGATTTATTATATAATCCTATTGTTATTACAATGGAATACTAAAGTATATATAAATATCACGCATTATATATATTGACTAATTAGTATTATCAACTATAAATTAATAGTATATAAGATGATATCTTCTTTTATAATAAGGGTAAATATTTTCTATGTATTTAATGCAAGATTCTAAGAACACAAGGACAAAAAATATAGACGTAATGGAACTAAGGGAAGTAACCCCATAATTAATATATATTTAATGGGGACTCGGAAATCTCGTAGTATCTAAAATATGAAATTTTTATTCCCTGCAGGAAATATCAAAATACAATATTTATGAAAAGGGGATTAGTGAATTATGAAATATCTATTTGTCATATCTTATAATGAAAATATGTATTATCCATATTTTGTATAAGTTAATGATAGATATAAAAAATTTAATATGTTATATTAAATTAATAATACATGGAAAGCCATATGATGGGAAACTATCACGTATGGTTTGGAGGGCAGTTCTAAATAGGCTGACCCTACTGTAAATGGAGGTTGAATGATAAGATATATTCATGCCAATGGAGCGTCTTTTTTCTTTATAGCAATGTATTTACACATTGGTAAAGCATTATACTATGGAAGTTATAAATCACCAAGAGTATTAGTTTGAACAATAGGAGTTATAATATTTATATTAACAATGGCGACTGCCTTTATGGGTTATATGAACAATAGCCCAAAATCTAAAAAAAAAATATAGATAATAAAAATTGTGAATTCTTATCAAATCGCCCCGCTTCGCGGGGGGATACCGGCCGATAGGCCGGCATTCATAAATTTCAATCTATATGAAAGATACTAGTTATAAACTAATCGTATATAAAATAAATTAAAATATAATAGTATTTATAAATATATAGGCATAATTATACAAAATATGATATTTCGATTTAAAGATATAGGTGTTAAATCTATCTAATAATGATAAAATATTGATTTATATTTAGTTAGAGATCCTATAAAATTAATGTTAAATAAAATTTATGAATGATTAATTAGGAGTTATACTGTCCAATGCATCTATAATCTTATAATTAATCTGGAGTTATACTGTCGAATGCATCTATACTTATATTATTATTCAGGAGTTATATTATCCAATACATCAGATTCTCTATAATTAATCTGGAGATATATTGTTGATTGATTTAGGCTTCCTATGATTAATGGATAAATAAAAAATCTTATATTGTATTGAAAAATGAAGATATAATTTTCTATTAGATTTATATATATGGGCCCTGTCCCATTTATATCCTATTATTATTTTTTATTATTGTATATTTCTTAGATGGTTTATTTTAAATACTCTATTAAGTTAGGTATATATACATTATTGTTTAGCTTATAATTAAGTAACTTATATTTTATTAGATAGTCTATCTTATATAAAAATAAAATTCATATATACAATTATTTACCTTTTATATAGGTATTATAGTAGGTATATATTTCTACTATTAAGCTGGTTTTATAGGTTATATTTATTTTATAGATAAATGAGGCCGCCGAAGGCGGCCTGATATAATGCCCTGGAGGGCATTAAATTCTTCCAGAAATAATTGTCATTGATTTATTTTTATGTCTAAAATTGTAACTTTTATAAGAAAATTTTTAGACAGATATATGATATATATATCATTAATTTTAATATCTGGTCTGGTCGTATACCGGAATAGATTAATTAATTGTATTTATTATCGAATTGGCAACATTAATGAAAACGATTAAAGTATAACGAGATCGTCGGTTATATAAATAATCGCTACAGACTGGTCCATTAATGGGTATCTGAAATGATGCTTAATGTACAGTCGGTAATTTGTTAAATTTATTATATATCCCAATATAATGGATTATTCTTTTATAATTTTATATTAAAGGGGTTAAAATACAAACAAAATTATTTATTGTTTGTGCTATGGGCAAATGTCTCATTGAGGTAATATTTTTTTGCCTTAAATATTTTATTAGATATATATTATTATTCTATTATTATTAATTTTCACCCGTTATGGGGGTATAAATTTTTAACGGGTATAAATATCAGAGATTTATGAAATATAAAAAAATTTTGTATTAATAATGATAACGATATGCCCGGGTGGAGGGATGGGTACTACCAAATTAATAATAAAAAATATTCAATTATATTAGAAATAATATATGGTTCTTTATTAGGTAAATCACAAGCTAAAAAAAGTAAAGGAGGAACTAAAATATTATTTTATTTAGAAAATAGTAATAATGATTATTTATTATATTTTCATAATTTAATAGCTAATTTAGGTATTTGTAATTCAAATATACCTAAAATAAATACAAGATTAGGTAATAAAGGTAAAATAAAAAAATTTATTACATTTAATACATTAACTTATTTACAATTTAATAATATATATGATTTATGATATATAAATGATAAAAATATATTATTACCATTAAAAATTTTACCTTCTAATTTAGATATTTATTTATCTCCTTTAGCTTTAGCTATTTGAATAATGAATAATGGATATAAAATTAATAAAGGTTTAAATTTAGCTACTTATCATTTTAATTTAAAAGATATAGAATATATTACATCTTTATTAAATATTAAATATAATTTAGATTGTTATTTTTATAAATCTGGATCTAATAAATATGGTAATATTTTTTTTAATATACATATTAAAGCTAATTCTATGCTTTTATTAGCTAAATTAGTTAAACCTTATATTATTCCTTCTATGAAATATAAAATTTTATAAATAGGTTATATAATTATCTCTAAAATATAGTATTATCTTTTCTTAATTATTAAGAATATAATGCAACATTATTGAAAACAGGTCAAATTTATATGTTAAGTAAAAAGACCGTGGGTATAGTTTATTATATTATATCCCGACAGAGTGGTCCAATAATGGGTATCTAAATTGATGCTTAATGTGCACTCGAATATTTAACTTTTATAGGTTATAATATCATTTCCTTTTATATATGATAAATTTGTGGGTGGAACCCTCCATAATTATATCCCATAAATTTCGGATAAATTAAAATTGGATGATATTATATATAATAAATATAAGGTATATTTATTTATTATACACAAGGCTTATTAAACTATATCTTAATAAGATATAGGAACTTTTACAAGATATAAATATCTTATATTTATATTTAATAAGTACATGGTATTATTTATTTTAACATTTAAATAACTTTAATAATGCCGGCCGACAGCCGTACATCAGATTGTATTTAAACTCTTATTTTAAAGAGGGTAAATAATATTTAAATATTGGCAACTGTTATAACTAACTTATTATCAGCTATACCTTTCATTGGTTCAGATTTAGTTCCGTTAACCTGAGACTTACCATTATATTTTATATATTTAGGTATATATCTTATATCTTATAATCATTTATCTTATAATCATCATTCTTTATCTTATACATTTATACATCCCTTCGAAGGTGGATATAATTATCCCCCCGCTTCGCGGGGGGATTTAATCATAGGGAACCCCCCCTATAATTATGGGGGGAACCCCCCTATATTTTATTCTCTAAATTAATAGGTTTTATAGATGGTAATAGTAATATTATGCCCGGCTTCGCCGGGATTAAAAATTATAAAAATAATATAAATATATCTTTAAATATTAATTTAGATATAAATGATTTAGATTTATTAAAATTATTTAATACTCAATTTAAATTAGGTAAAGTTTATAATATAACACCTAAAAATGGATCAAAATTAGCAAGATTAGAAATTAATAAATTAGATATAAAAAATATATTAATTCCTTTATTAGATTATTATAAAATACAATTTTTAACTGAAACTAAACAAAAACAATTTTTATTAGTTAAATATATATTAATTAATAATATTGAAAAATATAATGATATTGATATTATAGATAGTAATAATTATATTAATAATAATTTAATTAAATATAATTTTAATAAGTTATTTTATTTTAAATATTGATTTATTGGTTTTACTATGTCTAAAGGTTCATTTAAAATAAAAAATAGAGATATATATTTTCAATTAAAAGATAAACATAATTTTACATTATTTAATAATATAAAAAAATTATTAAATATAAACAAAGGTATATCTATAAATAAAGATAAATATATAGAATTAAATATATCATCTAAAAAAGATATTCAAAAGGTTATAGATTTATTTAGTAAACCAGAATATCATTTATTAGGTAATAAATTAATAGAATATAATAAATGATTATTAGATTTAAAAAGTAATATAAGATATAAGAATTTAAAATTACCTAAATATATAAAATTATAAAATCAAAAAATACTCATATAAGCGGCCATATATTGTAAAATATATAGGAAAAATAAGGTGAATTTCATGAAAATCCATAAGTTTATGGGTAATATGAAGCGAAGTATATCATATATGATAAATATATATTTATTTAAAGTGATATAAACGTTCAACGACTAGAGATTGAGTACATATAACAATAATATCTCCAAGAGCGCCTTACATCCTTTAAAGGATGATGACATAGTCTAATCTTATAAGTAATTATAAGTAAATATAAAATTAAAAAAATATAAAATGGTAAGTAAAATGTTATATGAGGAGGTTTTAATAAACATGAGGGACCATATTATAGTAAATATAAATTTACAAATTCTTCTTGATGCTGGGACATCCTTTTTAATATTAATATCATCATATTATCATTATAGAAATTATGTACTATATAAAAAAATAGTAAAAATCATAATGACATGAGGACAATCAGCAGTGGTGAAATTTATAAATTTTGCTACTCAGAGACTAAACGCAGAAAATCTATTTAAATATCACGTCATAGACAGATATAAAGATACTAAAAATCATAGTATATATGGAGATTATTTATTATAGAGTTTATTTTGAAGGATTAATTGAAGAATTAATTATCATATCAAAAAATTATAAATATATATAAGATGATATTTTTTTTTTAGACTCGGTAAAATAGGGTATATAATAAATTAAAGATCTATACTTTTAATAAATAGATTAGGATATAGTCCAGTCAATATAGAGATATATTGAGAAAAAATAGAATGCTCAGTATCTAATCCAACAATTCAAAGATTCTTTGGTGCGCCGTGAGAAGGTTATTCTTCCTTGATTCAATCATATTATATGATACTTAATTATAAAGTTTAAGAATCCGTATTATTATTAAGAGATCAATAAGATCTATACGTAAAGCATATAACTAATCTCATTAGGGCTAACCTAATAGTGAAAATAGCATGTTATAAAAGGTTAGATATATAAACTAATCGAGCTAGATGTTGTCACATGACTAGGCTAACGAACTTCTATCAAACTGATCGCTGGGTTTTCTTTCCCTCTTTCTTATTTAAGATTGTAAAAATAGTTTTTATGCAATGCAAAGAGTGCATATTATTCTTAATAATATTTTTAGCTAGTATATTATTTTTATATATGAAATCAGTGAAGAGTCTAAATGACAATAGGGGAGATAACAGTACTCCGGGAATACCTGTAATGTTAAATAACATAGAGGTATCGGAGCTTCCGTAGTATTTAATATTTTAATATATAGTTTATTATTCCCGCGAAGCGGGCATATATATATCTTAAATTTAGAAAAGGGAAGCAGTAAATCTAGTTATAAGGAAATAGATACTAAGGATCTATATAAACTTCCGTAAGGTGGATTAATTATAACAATAAATATACAAATAAAAAAATATCTTTATTTTATACTTTATAGCGCCCATAGCGCGTACATAGATATTTATAAAATTTTATATATCTTTATATATAATCTGAATATATAAAATAAATAATATGTATAAAAAATGATAAATAAGATAAATGGATAATTATAGGGGGTTCCCTATGATTAAATCCCCCGCGAAGCGGGGGGCTAAATTGATATATTTAAAAGTATTTTATAGATTTATAGAAAGCCGTATGCAGTGAAAATTGCACGTACGGTTTGGGAAGGGCTCTTTTATCTAGTATAGATAAATTTGCTACTTCACCTTTACATTTCTTATTACCATTTATATTAGCTGCATTAGTTATTATGCATTTAATAGCTTTACATATTCATGGTTCTTCAAATCCTGTGGGAATAACTGGTAATTTAGATAGAATACCAATGCATAGTTACTTTATATTTAAAGTGCGCCGTTGTGGTATATTTCTTCAGTTGTTTCATAGCAACAAGTATTTTGTTTATATACTTCCACTACTATACTTAGGTAATATGTGAAAACATTTACTGAACAGAGCATGTATAGAAAAGAATAATTTTTATATTATAGTTATTAGAATTTATTCATGTGAATGACTCATGGTTAGGATTGGATTATTCAAACATCAATTTCTAAAGCTCTTTAATTATAGAGAACGTTTTACTATAAATTTTACGTTTATTAATAATATTGATATAGGCTTTAAATATATCAATAAAACAATTACTAATACTTATCTAATGCCCTTGAGGTGTGCAGGTATCAAGGAAATGAGTGATGAACCTAAAAGTCAAATATGAGAGATTTATACAACTACGGGATTCGTTTCATTTAGTAATAAATATGCGAACAGAGGTTTCATAGTAATAGATTCAATTTTAAGATTTAAAGGTTATTCTTTATTTCATTCTTATAATAATCTATGAAGGAAACCAGTAACTTTTTTTCTAAGATATTTTAATACTAGAACAGGTAGTTCATTAAATGTATGAAATAATTTAGACAGTCTAAAATTAAGATCTTTAAATTATCCTAATAATATAATTGATAGAAATTTATATAAAACATTTTTATATAATAAAGATATATTTTATTTAGCTTGCTTTAATTTAAAAATTAACAATATATCCGATTCTTATATTAATAATATTATATTAAAATTAAAAGATAATAGTTTTAAATTTACATTTAATAACAAATCTTCATTATCTTCTATAAAATATAATGTAGAAGATAAATTAGTACTTGAAGTTGTTAGAATTATATTAGATACAATTTATAAACCTTTATTTATATTTCATAATAATCGTGATACAGCTTTAAATAAAATTACGACTTCATCAATATCTAATTTAAAAGGATATACTATATTTATAAAAGGTAATATAAAAAGTGATAAATTCCATGATAAGAATAAAATCTATTATTTTTATAAAAATATAGAAAATAAACTTATGATAATTTTATCTCAAAAAATTAGTGATCAAAGATTTTTAGAATTAATACATAAAATTTTAAATTCTAATTATTTATTTTATTATATTAATAATACTAATTTAATATCTAATCCTATTTATACAATAATTAGTCCTATTTTAATTAATATTTATTTACATAAATTAGATTTATATATAAATAAATTTTATCCTGATTTAAATTATATTAGGTATAATAATGAATTTATTATACTTAATAAAAAAGATCATGAATTATATCCCCGGCGGGGATATAATCATCGGGGTGACCCCCTTATTAACCATATGATCCATAAATTTTTTATTAAAGAATATGATAATAATATAGAAATTATCCCCGCTCCGCGGGGATGGTTATCTCCCCGGCGGGGAGATATTAAAATAGATATAAATAAAAATCCTATTTATTTTTTAGATACTTATATTATATATAAAAATAATAAGTTAAAATTAAATGCACCTATGGATTTAATTAAATCTAAATTAACAAAAGGAGGATATTTAATTAGGGAATCTAAAAAACATAAAGGTAAATCTAATTTATTATGAGTTAAATTAAAACCAGAGCATATTATAAAATTAGCTAATAATATAATAATAAAATATATAAATTATTATAAATATGTTAATAATAAAAATATACTTATATCATATATATATTATATTATTAAAGATGTAGTTTTACGTACATTAGCTCATAAATATAAATTATCAAGTAGATCTAAAGTTTATAAAAAATTTGGATATAATATATTAATTAAAGATTATAATAATAGGAATAAAAATAAAACACCTAAAATTTTAGTTTCATTAATAAATCCAAATAAATATAAAATCAAATAAAAGACTGAATAAAAGTTATGGAGAGCCGTATGATCAGGAAACTATCATGTACGGTTCGGTGACGAATATTAGACAACCCTAATAGGTTTAGCTAAGGGATCAATATTTAGTTCAATGATTTAATAACTGTGTTTGTATTCTTATTAATATTTAGTTTATTTGTATTCTTTTCACCTAATACATTAGGTCAATAAAATAATGGCCTATATATACTATATGCTGGAATAATTTATCCGGCTACGCCGGGATTAATCATGGGGTGGAACATCCCATAATTTAACTCGGATACTCCGGGATATAATAATCCCCTCAGGGGATTATTTATTTTTATCTATATATTTTTTATAGATAAATGATTTATAATAAAACTAAATTTTATTTAGTAAAATATTATTATAATAAGTTTAATCAGCAGATAACCAAACGTATATTTATATATATACTTAGTAGGAATCTTAGAGACTATACGTATACATAAATTATTGATATAAAGTATTTAATTATCTCGCCATTTATATTTTATGAATACCGGACGTAGGCCGGTATCGAATTATATAAAATATAAGGAGATATGCCCGGCGAAGCCGGGTAATTGAATGACATACCATCCGGGAATCATATTTATGAAGAGATAGTCCATATATATAATACCGTTATAACGGTTTTAATATTTAGCATCCAGATAACTATATACCAGGTAATCCTATGGTAACTCCGGCATCGATAATAATAACTCATATATGATTATATGTATTTATTAATAAGAAGTATGTAATATACTTTTTACATACATATAAGTTTAATATAGTATATTTTATATATTAAAATCATATACTGTCGCATTATATATATCTAAAGATATAAAATGAAAAAGAAGTGAATTGCAAGGATATCCTATATTATTTAAATATATAGGACAATTTGCAGTAAAGTATATTCGTATTATGATATATATATTATTTATATATATATTTGAAGAATATAAATATTCAACGACTAGTTATATTAAATAGATAATAATATTTATAAACCACGAGCGCTTCTGATATTAAGAAAATACCCGCTTTGCGGGTATATATATATTTATAGATGTATAATATAAATTTTAATATTATGACATAGTCTAAACTATACAGTAATGTATAGAAATATTATTTAAAAGATAATATACCTTTTTTTAAAAAGGAAATATAAGAAAAATTTATATATTATCTAATATAAAAGATAAATATAAAACTTATATTATAAATAAAATTGAGTTCCAGAGTGATATTTATTACCATTTTATGCAATATTAAGATCAATACCTGATAAATTAGGAGGAGTTATAGCTATGTTTGCTGCTATATTAATATTATTAATATTACCTATAACAGATAGATCAGTTATAAGAGGTAATACATTCAAAGTATTATCTAAATTCTCTTTCTATTTATTTGTATTTAATTTCTTATTATTAGGTAACTTAGGTCAATTACATGTTGAAGTTCCATTTATTGTATTAGGTCAATTTGCAACTGTTTATTACTTCAGTTACTTCCTTATTTTAGTACCTGTTATTTCAACTATAGAAAATATTTTATTCTATATTGGTAATAAATAGTAATTATAACTCCTTTTTAAGGAGATAAAACATTCTCTCCTTATAGACCTATCATTTATCCTCTTATATTTTTAATAAAGAAGTAATTATGATATGGAGTTAATTTAACTGATAAAATCTTTAAAAGATTTACTACTTTAAAAATCAGATATATTCATATAATATTTCCCCATCACTAGCTCCCCATATTTATATATACCATATATAATGGTATCTAATGATCTAATTATGGCGCAGCGTATCAAATAGTGATAAAATTTTAGCTTACTACAAACTGAGTTGTAATATATATTTGTAAACAAATACTTTTATCTAAGAGATATAATAATGAACTTTATGATGACAACTTTTCTATATTTGAACTTTAACCCGCAGCTAGCTGCGGGCTTATATGTTATTTTTATGATGAAATATATGAATATATAGTAAAAAGATATATAATATAACTTTATATACAAATAAAATAACTAATAATAGGATTAAGGTAAATAAAAATTTTACAAAAAAAAATTAAAAGAAAATGATCGCAATTTTATCAACTTTGTTAACATTTTATGTTAGTCAAAATAATATCATTACATTATTAATAGCTATAGAGATATTATTATTAACCGTAACAGTTAAAATAATATATATAGGAAATATATATGATGATATACAAGCAACAATATTTGCTTTATTTATAATAATTTTAGCAGGTGCAGAATCTGCTATAGGTTTAAGTTTATTAGTTTCATACTATAGATTGAGAGGTAAAGTTACTAATATTTTATAATGTTTAATTTTTTAACTTATATTTTTGAAGAAACTATACATATAAAATTAGGTTCATGAATATCATTAGGTAATATTAATATAAATTATGGAATTTTATTAGATCCTTTATCAATGATAGTTATGGTACCTGTAGGAATAGTATCTATGGCAGTTTTATTTTATGCTATAGATTATATGAGATATGATCCTAATCGTAATCGTTTCTATATAATATTAAGTGCTTTTGTTTTATTTATGACAATATTAGTTATAAGTGATAATTATGTTATGATGTTTATAGGTTGAGAATTTGTAGGAGTAATATCTTATTTATTAATATCTTTCTGACATACACGTGTAGCTGCTATGAAAGCTGCTTTATCAGCTATTTTATTAAATAGAATGGGAGATGCTTTATTTGTTATATTTATAGGTACAACTTTATCTTTATTTCATACAGTAGATTTTAATACTATTGAATTATTAACTCCACATACTAATACTTATATTTTAAATTTATTAGCAATTATGTTATTAATTGCTGCTACAGCCAAGTCTGCACAATTAGGACTACATAGCTGATTATTGGCCAGCATGGAGGGACCTGACATGGCTAAAGAAAACCAGAAAAGATTTGGGTATTTAGAAAAAGGAAATATTACTAATAATAATGTTAAATTTATATTTATTAAAAGATATAATTCATTTAAACCAAATAGAGTAAAAGTATGAGTATATGATATAAATAATTTAACTTTATTAAAAAATTCACCATATAGTTCAATATCAGAATGTTCAAATGATTTTAAAATTACAAGAGGTAGTATACGAAAATATTTAATATCCAAAGATATATTTAAATATATATACATTTTTAGTTATGATATTTTATCTAACGAAAAATTAAATAAATATGTATATTTAAATAAAAATAAAATATCTGATATAACATTAGAAATAATTACAGGTGAATTATTATAAATTATCCCCCCCGCTTCGCGGGGGGATGATTAATCCCGGCTCCGCCGGGATAAATTATTTAAAATTTAATGTCTTAAAAGAAATATGTACAACTTCAAAACTTACACCTTATCCAAAAAATAATCCAACTCAATATTGATTTTCATCTAAAACACTTCCTATTTTAAAAGAATTACATAAAGAATGATATAAAATTAATGGTAATAAAAATAATCAAATAAAACTAAATATATAAAAATTTTACCTAATAATATAGGTGATTTAATCACACCTAGAAGTATAGCTCATTGAATAATGGGTGATGGTTACTTTAGTAATAATTCTATATTTTTATGTACAGATAACTTTACTAAAGAAGAAAATTTAATTTTAATAAATATTTTTAAGGATAAATTTAATATTGATTCTACTATAACAAATAGAAGATATAAAGATAAATTAGGTAATGAAGTTTTACACTATAGAATTAAATTTAGTTAAACCATATATTTTACCAGAAATGCAATATAAATTAGGAATTTCTTTAGATAAAAGAATAAAAAAATTAAACCCCCGTACCCTTTAACCCTTATTTCTATAAGGACAATAGGATAAATATTATTTACTATTAAATATAATAGGTATAAATATATCTTTTATTTATATAATATATATATATATTATATAAGGAAAAATTGGCCCCTCCTTAAATCTTACTATATGCTGGAATAACTTAAAGCTAAATTAACTGAAACTATAGAAAAAAATATATAAAATGGAAATATAAATGGCCCCGCTTCGCGGGGTGATACGGCCGGCATTATATATGGATAAACTAGAAAAAAATATAGGAAAGTAATATAAATTTAGATATATAGAAAATCAGCAGGAAACCAAAAGATAAAAAAAAATAGAAATCGAAGTAGGATCCTCAGAGACTAAATGTAAGGAATATAATAATAAATAAAAAAAAGGATAAATAAAAAATGAAACCTAAAAGGGTAAAAATAAACTTTCTACTCTTACAATAAAATAAAATTAATGTCATAAGAGATTTATTATTATATGATGTTATAGTCCAATTTATGATTAAATTATAAAAAAGCCAACCCCAGTTAGTTCATTATTACATGCAGCAACAATGGTTTGTAGTGGAGTATTTGTATTAGTAAGATCATCATATATATTAGAATATACTCCATCAGTATTATTATTAATATTATGAATAGGTGGGTTAACTACTTTAGTAAGTGGTTTAATAGCTGTAGTATCTAATGATATAAAAAGAGTTATAGCTTTATCAACAATGAGTCAATTGGCTCAATTAATTTACAATTTAATAAGAAAATATAAATGATTTATAAATCTAAATTGTAAATTTAGGAATCAAACTAAATACGAGAAATTATATAAAAAATATAATAATTCGCAGATAACCAAAACTTATAATTATATATCAATATATAATTATACTAATAAAATATTTAAATCATTTTATGTTTTACATACGTACTATATAAAATTTTATATGAAGTCCACACAATGAAAGTATTTTATTAATAATAAGTTAGTAGGAATTACAGAGGCCATACGTTTGATATTTATATCTTATATATCATTTTTATCACATATAGTTAAACATCCCCGCGAAGCGGGGTATATATATAATATTAAATGCCCCGCGAAGCGGGGCGATACCGGCCGTAGGCCGGTATTATATAATTTAGATTATCCGAAGGGGAGATTTATGCCGCCTACGGTGGAAAAGTAAATTATTTACAAATGCCCGTCCTTTTGACGGGAATTAGATATTTACATATAAGAAAAAATAATAAATCTATTATATCCAATAATGAAATAAATAATGAGCATTCAGATATAAAATTTAATCAATGATTAGCTGGTTTAATTGATGGTAATGGACAATTTAATTTATCTAAAAATAAAATAGGTCGTTTTAATATAATTTTAGATCAAAAAGATATTAAAGTTCTTAATTTAATTAAAAATAAATTTGGAGGTAATATTTATAAAAGAAATTATACATATAAATATCAATTAACTAGTAAATATAAATTAGAAAAATTAATTCATTCTATTAATGGTGAATTAAGAAATCCTATTAGATTATTACAAATTAATAAATTATGTGTACAATATAACATTAATTTAATATTTGCTAAACCTTTAACATTTTATAATGGTTGATTTAGTGGTTTTTTAGATAGTGATGGTTCAATTAATTTAGATGATAAATCAAATCAATTAATAGATAATCATCCCCCCGAGGTGGGGATAATTTTTAATATTTATCAAAAGAATAAATATTTATTAGATCCATTAATTAATCTTTATGGTGGTATGATTTATAGTAATAACTCTAAATTAGATGCTTTTAGATATTCTATATTTAAAAAAGAACAAATATTATATTTATTAGATAATTATTTTATACATTATCCTTTAAAAACTAAAAAAATTAAAAGATTAAATCATATAAAAGAATTTTATACTTTAAATAATAAAGAATCATTAAAAGATATATATATTAAATAAATATGTTGAATTAAAAAATAAATGAGAAAGATATATATAATATGTAAATAAAGATATGGTCCATATATATAATGTTATAAAATGCCGCGCTTCGCAGGGCAATACCGGCCGTAGGCCGGCATTATATATTTTGCAATTAGCAATAATGATGTTAGCTATAGGTTCAAGTGCTTATGATTTAGCAATATATCATTTATACTGTCATGCTTTCTTTAAAGCTTTATTATTTATGTCAGCGGGTTCAATAATTCATAGTTTTATATCAGAAACTCAAGATATGCGTAAATATGGTGGTTTAATAGAATATCTACCTTATAGTTATATATCTATGGTTATAGCTTCATTATCTTTAATGGCTATACCTGGTCTAACTGGATATTACTCAAAAGACGTCGTAATCGAATCATTATATGGTACTTATACATTAAGTGGATATATAATGTATTTCATCGCAACAGCTTCTGCTACATTAACAGCTATTTATTCTTTAAGAGTATTATATTTAACTTTCTATAATAATCCTAGATCTAATAAATATACATATGGATTTATTCATGAAAGTAATTGAATGATAATTCCTATGACTGTATTAGCTATTTATAGTATTTTCTTAGGTTATTATAGAGACAATGTTATATTCCATTTAAATATTGGATTACCTCATACTAATACTTTTATAGAAACTGAATTTACTATACCTACTATCTTTAAATATTTACCTATGATATTGGGTTTATCTTTATCTTTATCTTTAATTTATATTTATGAATTTATGTATAAAATTAATAAATCATCTTCTATATCCAATAAAATTAATCATTTCTTTAATCAACGTATTTACTTCGATCAATTATTAAATAATTTAATAATTAGACCTGTTTTAGTATTTGGTGGTTATTTAAATGAATTAACTGATAATGGTTTATTAAAAGTTTTAGGTAGTACTGGTATTGGTAGATTAATACTTAATATACCTTTAATTATCATTATAAATATTATTATAGTTTTAATTATTAATATTATATAATATATATATACATAATATTATAATAAAATTATATATCTTTTTACTATATATTCATATATTTCATCATAAAAAAAAAAAGATAAGATCTAAACGGGTCATGTATATTATCTCATTGGGAATCGAACCCAAATAATTACTTTAGAAGAGTAATGTTCTAACCATTGAACTATAAGACATAATTCACCTAAATAATGTTTAATATCAGGTATATGTCCGCTTCGCGGGGTAATATAAGATTAATAATATAGGTAAGTAAGTAATAAATTTATAATGGTATATTTTTTGGTTTAAAATTTTCATAAAAAATAATAAATTTTATATGAATAAACAAATGACGTATATAACACGTTGATTATATAGTACATCTCATAAAGATATAGCTATATTATATCTAGGATATGGTTTAATTGCATCTATGGTAGCGACAGGTATGTCAGTTATAATAAGAATGGGTGCGCCTTTGTCGGCTGTATGTTGATGTGAATTAGTGTGAATTCATATACATATTCAAGGGCTTTTTAATAAAAAGTTATGTATCTCCAATATTTCTGCCTTTATATTATCTAATAAATATATAAATGGTATAGCAGGAAATAAAAGGGTAAAATTTTATCCAATGGAATCAAACTATGTTGAGGTTAACGAACTTGATACTTTATACAAGATAAATCTATATTCAAAATTATCCCCCCCCCGCTTCGCGGGGGGGGATTATATCCCGGCGTAGCCGGGGATAAACTATGAAATATATCATCTATTATAATATATATATCCATTCGTATATATTATTCTTGAAAAGGATGATTGTCATATAAATCTATATGTATATATAATAATATAATAAAGCAAGCAGCTAAGGTTTGAAGCACGTTAAAAATAAACATACAATTAAGAAGGGATTTAAGCGCCTCTAATAGATTATTATGCGCAAACGGAGGATCAATAGTAGTGAGTAATATATTTATAAATATATATAACATGAAGTGATCTAGCCAAAATGTTAATTCATTAAGAATGTACGTAACAAAATCTTCAAATAGAAATAAATCATTCTCGAATATAAAAAATAAAGATGAGTTAAACGCCATTTTAAGAAATGAATTAAAAGCTTATGAAAATAATACTCATATATTAAAAAATCCTTACTTTTGAATAACAATATATAATTTATATATAAAAGATGATAATAATAAATACCCTTCGGGGTATAAGTTATCCTTTTCCGGGGATTATTCAAATTTATCAGATAAATTAGATAATTATAGGGGGGTTCCCCCCTATGATTAAATCCCCCCGCTTCGCGGGGGGATAATTATATCCCCGTAGGGGATAAATTTATAATAGATGATTTAATTTCAGATATTATATCTGGTAAATACCAACCAAAAAAATTTAACGATTTAAAAGATAAAATAATAGAAAAAGGATTAGCATTGATTTTAGATGTTATTTTAAACCCTCCCGGCTCCGCCGGGCATCATTTAAATACTTTACAAAAATCTAAACATACAATTTTAAAAGATTTATATTTAACTAACTCATATGCCCGCCTTCGGCGGGATAAATATATAATACAAATTAATATAACTGAGGCATATTTTGATAATATATCCCATTTAAATTTTATTCATGATATAAAAAAATATATAAAATGTCATTTAACAATATCATTAATTTATAAATTTATACGTATAAAAATGGAAAATGGAACAATATCTAAAAAAAAATACCTAAATATAGTTATAAATCAAGTTCTATATTATATAATATAATATTTCTCAGTCAAGCGGGGAATATATTGGAGAGACATTTAAATAATTACCTGAATGATCATTTCTCTCGGGAAAATAATAGATCTTCATTAAAATATTGGCCCGCCTTCGGCGGGCATATATTGATATTCCCAGGAGGGAATAAATATTTAAGATATAATGGTAAATTTATATTATTAATAATAGGTAATTATGGGGATTGTATTAAATTAAAAAATGAAATAAAAAATTTTTTATTGAGTAAATTAGGTTTAGTTTTAAATGATAAGGAAATAAAAATAAATTTATTAACTAGATATTTTGAATTTTTAGATATAACTTTAAAATTTAAAGAAAGAATAAATAAAAAAACTAAAGAAGTAAATAGAGGTATGGATCTTTATGTATCAATAGATAAATTAAAGGAAGTACTTATAGAAACTAAAATAGTAAAAAGGAATAAAAATGGAGAATTAAGACCTAATGCTCAAACACAATTAATAAATTTATCTCATAATGAAATTATAAAATTTTATAATAATAAAATAAATAAAATTATGGATTATTATAATTTAGTATCAAATAAATATGAATTAAATTATATAATTAATTGTTTAAAAATATCATGTGCATTAACTTTATCTAGAAAATTTAAAATAAATTCTTTACCAAAAACATTTAATAAATTTGGTAAATATTTATCAGATTCTAATACAGGTATAAAATTAAGAATATATAAAGGAAATAAATCATAAGTTATCATTTTGGGTGAAAGCCGTATGATGGGAAACTATCACGTACGGTTTGGAGGGCAGTAAGAATATTAGTAAATATTGACCCTACAATTATCAGGACCTAATCCACAATATTTAAATGGAAATAATCAAATATTTAATGGTGCGCCGTCTAATTATTTATACACCTTACTAGTATTTAAACTAGTCGTAATTATTTTGACCTTATTTTCACCTTCGGGGGGCATAAGTTGCGTAAAACATATCACTAACCTAATTAAGGCTAACTTAAAAGGGAAAATAGCATGTGATAAAATGGAATCATCCCCGCTCAGCGGGGATGATTATCTCCCCGGCTACGCCGGGGAGAAATTCATAAGTTATTTCAGAGTTAAATTTCATATGGTTAGGATAACGAACTCCTTACAAGGCTGTTTCAGGGTACAATTTCCCTCATCTTATGATGCTCTATTACATTCTAAATTTTACATTAAGATTAAGAATGAGTCAAAATTAATAGGGGTAACCATTTATAATGGCGAGCAGTTGGAGAACCTAAGTGAAATATTGGTGTATAATAAGAATTCGGGATTATCTGATATCTGAAAAGATTGAGATAACGGAACGTTCGTAGTAAATAGATTTTTTAATCTTATGAAGGGACGTAGGAATTACAGTACTAAGGTATCTAATCCTATAGGATTAAAGAAATTAGAACAATTAACAATACAAAATATAAATAATCCCAGTAAACTGCGGACTATCATACATATTATTAAAGATTTAGATATTCTAAATTTAGCATATAAAAAAATATATAAAAAAACATCTCATATTATAGATCAAAATTAGCTGCGGGCTTACTTTAAAAATTTATCTAATGATATAATTACTGGTAAATTTAATCCTAAAGAAGATAAAAATGGAAAAATAATAGTTGAACAAGCTGTTAATATTGTATTAAATGCTATTTTTAATGCTCCTGTAGAAGGCGGACATATGAGTCAATATTCTTTTGGATTAAGACCTAATAATAATGCCGGCCTACGGCCGGTATCGTCCTGCGAAGCGGGCCATTTAGATACTATATTATATATACGTAATAATTTAAATTCAGTTAATTGATATATAGAATTAGATATATCAACTGATGGTATATCTCATAATTTAATAATAAAACAATTAAATAAACGTATAGATGATTTAGCTTTTACAAATTTAATATATAAATTATTAAGAGTAGGATATTATGTAAATGGTACTTATTTTAAACCTAAAATAGGTATACCTAAAAATTCAATATTAAATCCTATATTATCAAATATTGTATTAGACCTTTTAGACATATTTTTAGATAATAAAAAATGATTTAAATATGTAAGATATAATAATAAAATATTAATAGGAGTAATAGGATCTGTAAAAGATTGTAGAGATATTAAAGATAGTTTAAAAATATACTTAAAAACTTTAGGTTTATCATTAAATGCTATAAATATAATACATTCTACTAATCAGACTAAATTTTTAGATTATAATATATCAATAAGAAATAAAAAACTATTTATAAATGCTCCAATTTTAGATTTAGTTAATAAATTAGCTAATTTAAATATATGTAAAAAATATACAGGGGAATCAATAAGTTCAGGTAAATATCTTCATGAATCAGATAGTGATATAATAAAAATTTATTTAAATATTGGAAGAGAATTATTAGATTATTATAAATTAGCTAATAATTTTAATAAATTAAAAAATAGATTATATTATATATTATTTTATTCTTGTGTACTTACATTAGGACGTAAACATAAATTAAATAGTAAAAAAAAAGTAATAAAAAAATATGGTATAGATTTAAAAATATGAAAATTAGATCATAATGGAAATAAAGTAATAGATATATATTTTAATATGGATAATATGATATCTAATACGCCCCTTAGGGGGCCATGTATGTTAAGTAATTCTGGCAAGCCGTATGCAGTGAAAATTGCACGTACGGTTTAGAGAGAACTTTTAATAAATAAAGATTATATCCCGGCTTTGCCGGGATAAATAAAAAGGTATTATCTGTTACTCTACTTCTTGTAACAGGTCACGCTATAGGAATGAGTGCGCTGACTAATTTATTATTGGGGTTATGTTATTTAATAAGTAACATCTGATTTATTGGTAAATGATCAGTAAATTACAATAGAAGTGGATGGATCAAACCCATATACGAAAGTAAAACACTTAAGCCTATTGGAAAGGATATATTGAAAAACTATATATCTTATATAAGTATTGTTATGGATACGTTAAGAAACTTGACACAGTGTAACAGTCATTTATATGACCTACTATTTTATATAGTTTGTAAGATAAATAAATGTAGTATCATTCATGCATTTATGTACCAATTGTCTTTTGTAATTTCAAATAGAAAAAGAGTAATCATACATTGCAAGGTCCTAAAACAGTACAGCCCTATAATAAAGAATTCAGGATTACCTAAGGGAACTTTATGAGTTCCTAGTCATTTGACTTCAGGTAACGGAGATTCAATAGTAGTAAAGTCCCGCAAAATGGGACATATACCTTATTATAGGTATACTTTACAAAGTGAATCAGTAAATAATTTATCTGAAACATGAATCATGCCCGGGGGGCATAATTTATCCCCGCGAAGCGGGGATATAATCATGGGGGTCCACCCCCATAATTTCTCCTTACCAAGATATGATTCACTCTTTAAAAGGGAATTATCCCCCCCGCTTCGCGTGGGGATGATTATCTTCCCTGGGGGGAAGAAATTATCTATGATAAGAAATCTTTATATAAAAGCCGGAAATTATGATTACCCTTTCCAAAGTAGGGGATTATTTAACTCCGGGTTCCATTATATTTCATATAATGGCAAAATGAAAATTATTTCAAATATAATGGGGGATAATATTAATCATAAAAATTTTATCAATATAAAACATATTTATTCTATAAAAAATTTAATATCGGCATATAAATATATAAAAAATACAATTAATTATGATGATATAATGTATTTAAAAGAAGGATTAAAAAATAATAAATTTACGTATAAAAAAATTAATGATAAAAAATATTATATACCTATAAATTCTGATAATGATAAAATAATTCAAAGAGCTATTTATCAAATAATAAAACTTTATTATGGTAATTTATCCCGGCTTTGCCGGGATAAAATCTGCCCCGCTTCGGGGGGCCATTTATTTAAATCATTAATCATGGGGGTGGACCCCCCTTATTTATCTAATAGGGGTATAAATTTAAATTATAGCTCGCAGCAAACTGCAGACCAAGTTATTTTTTATATTTTAAATAATTTTCATAAAAGTAGATGAATAATTCAATATCCTAATTTTATTGATTATATAAATAATCATATAGTTATTAACTTATTAAAAAAAAATATATCATGTGATAGAACTTTATTTTTAATAAAATCTATGTTAAATGCTGGTACTAGTTTAAATATATGGTTATATGATATTTTATTATATGAGTTAAATTTATATATAAAATCTTTAGCTTTAAGTAAAAATATAAATATAAAATATATATATTATAATAATACAATTATAATAGGTATAGAAGGAAGTTATAGTTTAGCAAAAATAACGCTAAATGAAATAAAAGATGTATTTTTACATAATAATAGTAAAATCCCGCCTTCGGCGGTCATAGATATAAAAAAAAAAAACTCTTCATTAATAGTTTTAGATTATTTTATTAAATATAATGAAATAAATAATAAGTTAAATTTATATTTTAATTATAATGAAGTTATAAATTTATTAAAATCTAAAGGTTTTATAAAATATAGAATTGCACCTACTAAACATAATATATATAAATTAAGAGGTACTTTTAAAAGTAATCTTATTAATCTTGAACATATTGATATAATAAATTATTATAATAATTTATTAAAATCTATTTATTATAAATATTATAAATGTCATAATAAGAAAGATTTATATGATATTTGTTGATTAATTAAAGAATCATGTGCATTAACTTTAGCTAGAAAATATAGAATAAAAACATTAAATAAAATATTTAAAATATTAGGTAAAAATTTAAGTAAAAATAAAATAAGTTTATGATGACCCCCAAGATAAAAAGAGGATATTTATTTATGGAAAGCCGTATGCAGTGAAAGTTGCACGTACGGTTTGGAGGCGAATGGATAAGGGTAACTTTATCTAGATTTAGCCTACTATTCTTATTTGTTATGCCAGTATTAATTGGAGCATTTTTACGACGTAGTCGTAGGATTTTTAATATGTGGGGGTATCGTTTCCCCATAATATTTTCAATGTGTGGTTTATTAATAATGGCCCGCGAAGCGGGGCGATACCGGCCTACGGCTGGCATTATATTAATACATGAAGAGATAAACACAGGGGGGCTATCCAACGAGGTAGTCTCTGAAGGTTGTGTGAAATGGAGAAATATCTTAATAGGAATAGGATTTAGTAAACTATCTCTAACTTTAGTACGCCCACAGCTAAGCTGCGGGCGGATAATTGTTTTAAGTTTAACGAAAGTGAATCTTTATTTTAAAATTGGTTTAACAATTACCGAATATTCCTTATTTTATTTATTCGGAGACCATTTAACTGTAAGAAATATAAATGAGTGCATATATTTCAAAACCACAAACAGGGTCAATACCAATACAGAAGAAGACTTAATAACAATTCAGAATATAATGATATTATATTCGAAGAAAAATCCTATCAAATGCGGGAACTTCGGAAAGAATAGATTATTGAATTCAATTGAGAACACAATGGAAGTACTTTGATGCCCGGCTCCGCCGGGGAAATTAAAGGATACTGTAATTTATTTGAATGATAGTATAAAAGAAATTTTATATTATGTTAATGACTTATTAATTTCAAGTTTATGACAAGTTATTAATAACATTCACGGGGGCAAGAAAAGTGAGAAAGCAAATGCTCTAGGTAATGCTAGAGATACTGATAAATTATGCCCGAAGGGCATGATTATATCCCGGCGTAGCCGGGATGATTCACTCCAGAGGAGTAAATTATTTCAAAAATGATTATATCCCCCCCAGGGGGATAAATTATATCAGCCAAATATTGTTCTATTTGGAGAAAAGCTGAATTCATGATACCTTAGTAAAAATTACATATATAATGTACGTCATTATTCAACTGTCAAGGAGGAATTATCAAAAGCTGATATTAAGAGACAAATATATATGAATAATGAAGTTTTAAACTGACCTAATAATGAGATTATGAATCTTATTTATAAAGAAGTTTTCAAAGAACAAATATATTTATGTAATTTAGCCAATAACTTTGGTTTAAATAGTAAACAAGTATATAAACAACAACTTATTTTAAGTAAATCTTTATTTTTTAGATTATTCGCTATTCATAAACTATCTAAATCTTTAATATCGGCCCACATTAATAATAAAGATAAAATTGATTTAGTTATATGATTAAAAAATGTAATTAATGATGCTAAAAATTTAAAAATAACATCAAATAGTCACTTGAAAGATAGAGCTTTACAAGAATTAATAAATTTAGTATTAGAACCATTAGTTGAATCAAATAATGATTTACATAATTATGGTTTTAGATATAATAGAACTAAAAAAAATGCGATAGCTGAATTAAGATCACATTTTAATGTTATGAGTGAAGATATATTTATATTTAATTCTCATATTAAAGGTTTCTTTAAAAATGAAAAATGATTATTAAATAATTTATATTTAGATTCTAAATTAAAAATCTTTATTAAAATTTGGTTAAAAAATATAGAAGGTAGTATTATATTACCTACACTTATAAATTTTATTCTTAATGGTTTAGAAGATACAATAATAAAATCTTTGTACCCTATAACTAAAAATAATAAAACGATAATTCTCCCCCGGCGTAGCCGGGGGAATAATCATCCCCCCCGCGACGCGGGGGGGATAACACAATTAAAAAATGGAACTCAAATATCATCTGAATTAGCTTATGTTAGATATGGTGATTATTTTGTTGTTTTAGCTAGATCAAGATATATAATATTAAATTATATAAAACCAGCTATTTTAGAATTTTTAGGATTAAGAGGATTAATACTTTATAAAACGGATTTATTTAAATTTAAAGATAAACAATGCCCGTCCTTCGGACGGGGATTCCCCCGCGGAGCGGGGGAATTTGATTTCTTAAATTATACATTTAAATATAATAATAAAACTAAAAATATAGCTCTTTATCCTAATAAGTATAAAGTTATAGAATTTATAAATAATATTAAATATATAATAAAAAAATCAACAAATTTAGATTCTTATAATTTAATTATTAAGTTAAATCCTATATTAAGAAATTGATCTAATTATTATAATCTAGGTAATTCATCACATTATAGAAATAAAGTAAAAAATGCTATATATAATATAATTTGAAAATGAGCCCATAGAAAACATAAACGTTGAGGTAAAAAATTAATTGTTAATCATTATTTTATTATTAAAGATAAAAATATGCAATATCCCGCCAAAGGCGGGTATAAATTAAAATTTCATGGTAATATGAAAAATAAAGAAAATATGGTATATCTTTTTCATATAGTTACTAATTCTATATCTACTAAATATTATTTAATACCTAATAAATTATTACATATACATGCATATCATTCTAAAAATAAAGTTGTAAATACGAGATTTAAATCATAGAGGCGCGATTAGAAAATCAACGGTATAAGGAAATACATAAGATTATATCTAATTGTTTACTTTGGTGAGCTGAATACGTGGTGACATGTACGTTCAGTTCTTTTGGGGGATACAATTGCAAAATTGTTTTCCATCCATAGTGGTAAAAAAAGTATACTTATTTTATATCATAAATATAGAAATATATCTCATTCAGTTAAATATGAAACTTATCTATATAGAAATAAAGAATGCCCGTCCTTCGGACCGGGATACGAATTTATAGGTCCCTATTTAACTGGTTATATAGAAGGTAAAGGATCAATTTGAATAGGTGATGATAAAATTTCACCAACGATAGATATTATTTTTTCTAATAAAGATTTACCTTTACTTAATTATATATATAATATATTAAATATAGGAAAAATTAAATATAATAAAAGTTCTAAAGTTTATATGTGACATATAAAAAAATAGAAGATATATATATAATATTAGAATTAACTAATGGTTATTATAGAACACCTAAATATGAATTAATAGTTATAATAATTAATAAAATAAGTAAAGATTATTCGATAAAAGTTAAATCTTTAGATACATCAAATTTATTATCTAATTCATGATTAGCTGGATTAATTGATGCAGAAGGTAATTTTAATATTACTTTAACTAAAAAAAAGAATAATACTATTGTTAATTTATCTTTTAATTTAAATTTAAAATATAAATATAATTCTACTAAATTATTAATTGATTATAATAAACCTGGTTTTGCAGGTACTTTAACTCGTAATATAGGTCATTATTATAATATTATGATATCTATAGCTAATTTATTTAATTCTAATTTAATTAGTAAAAAAAAAAATCTTTATTATAATTTTAATATTATAGTTAATAAAATTGAGAATTTAAAATTAGTTATAAATTATTTAAATAATTATACATTGTTATCTTCAAAATATTTAGATTATAAAGATATAACTAAATTAATATCATTATCTAATAATAAAACTAATGAGATTCAAAAACTAATGTTAACTAAAAAAATTATACTTAATTTTAGTAAAACTAGAACTAATATAAAATGAGATCATTTATAAAAGATATATATAATAAGTATATAGTTGCCGTGGATAGTGTTTTTTTTAACACTTAATAATGATATTACAGGAGGGGATATCATCCCCTCCGGGAAAGATATTTATAACCATTATTAAATTGTAAAATTATCTATTATTATATTACTATATGCTGGAAAATCCTAAAATTTTATATAATTATATATTACCTTCATATTAATTTATCCCCCCAGGGGATATAATCAGCCTCGCGAAGCGGGGCCATTTATGTAGTTTAATAACTTACAAAGTTATTTTTAAATATATTTTTAAAAATTATAATTCTTTTTTAAGATAATAAATATGTTAAATCATATTATTAAAATATATGGACAATCAGCAGGAAACGAAAATAAATAAAATCATTTTATTTATGCTTGTTAAAACAAGGTATAGGATCCTCAGAGACTTTACGTAATACTCCTTTTATATAAAGGATGAAGATAAAGTCCAATTTATATTGAAAAATATAATTATACCTTCCCAGTCTAATCTAAACTGGTATAAATGTACGAATATATATTTATAAATATGAGATATTATTGAAGGTGATTGAACTTCTTTTTACCGATTCTTATCGGAGCCGTAGACATGGCATTTGGTGCGGGAAATACCAATAAAACATGTAAAAAAATAGTGTACCCAACTAAGTCCCTTAGCAACCATGGGATTCTTAAACAATTAGGAGTTGTATATGTTGACCTGCTTAACCATGTCTTTATTAATATAAAATATATATATATATCTCATTTTACGGGATATAAGGAATGAAATATAAAAAATACAAATGTTTTTATATGGGTTATATTTCAATTATATATAGCAGCGGAGTATACAAGAACTATTGTAAATAAAGATAATAGACATAAATCATCTTATTCGTGAGATAATTTAATCTTAATTTTTATGGAGCATATTTATTTGGATATTTTCTTCTTATTAAATCCCGGCCATAGGCCGGGATACCCCGCTGTGCGGGGTCATTTTAATAAGTACGATGGTTTTAATAAAACCATGATAAATTATAAACATTATACTTATAATAATATAAGAGCTTGTAGAAATTATTCAATTATAACTTATGATAAATTAAAATCTATGGGGAGTAAATCTAATATAGATAAAGAAGCATTAGCTAAAATAAATATTGTTTTAGATAAGTTAGAAAAGAATAGTGGAGAGTTGGAAGCCACCTTACTTCCTATAATAAATAAAACTATAAAAAATCCCGCCAAAGGCGGGTATAATTGACCTACTTTAGACGAAAATCTAAATAAAGGTATTAATCATTATTATCAGTTAAAAAAATTACAATTAGGTTTAATTTCTTCTACTTTATTTAATCCAAATTTTAATACTATTATACATTTAAAAGATATTTTATCTTGACCCGTAGATAACTCCAGACATAATAATCGAAATCATTTTCATATATCTTATAATTTAATTAGTCCTTTTACTTCTAAAAATTTACCCGGCTACACCGGGCATATAGATAGATATAATCAAGATAATTGATCTATTATATTAAATATAGCATTAAAATGTCTTGAATCACCAATATTAAAAATTTTAACTATTAATAATATATCTAAATTAGATAGTGCTAAAATATCTGGTATTGATAATAAGGCATTTAAATTATTATTAAAAGAAATAAAAAATGAGGATGAAGTTTTAAATTATTTAGAGAAAGAAATAAAATTTTTTAAAAAGGAAATAAATTTACAAAAAGATAAAACATATCAAGCTAAAATTAGGAAAAATAAAATGAATAAAGAATTATCTAAAAGAGAAAAATATAAAATATGATTAAATAGTAAATCAGGTAAATTATATATAAATGATATAAAATTAAGATTATCTAATATAAAAAAATATCCTTTAAATTATTATAATAATTTAAAGGATAAAGCTATATTAAATAATAATAAATTAAAATGATATCTTTTAGATGAATTAAAATATTTTAAATTATTAAAATATAAATCTGATCCCATTTTAAAAGTTTATAGATCATCTAATGGTAAACTTATTCCTTTAGGTATTCCAACTTTAAAAGATAGAACTGTTCAATTATTTTTAAATAATATTATTGAACCTTATTTAGAAGTTATTGGTGATAATAATTCTTTTGGTTTTAGACCTGGTAGAAATTCACACCAAGCTATATCTAGTATTTATAATCATTTATCTAGAAAAATAAATCTAAATAAAAATTCTTTTATTTATAATATAAAAATTGATAATTCATTTGATAATATATCACATGAATGGTTATTAAAAAATACACCAATACCTAATAAATATTATAATTTATTTTATAGTTTATTGAAAACACCTGTTTGAGTAAAATTTGATAAAAATAAATATGCGATATTATCTCCTTCGGAGAAATATGGCCAAAGGGGGGGGCAGATATTATGGGTGAAACCCAAATATTCTGAATTAAAAAATAAAGGTTTACCTGAAGATAATTTAATTTCTCCTGTACTTATAAATTGAACTTTAGATGGTATTAATGATTATTTAAAAACTACTATGGATAATAAATTATTCTCTATTTATAGATATGTTGATGATATCTTAATTATTAGTGATAATAATTTATCCGGGGATATAATTAGCCCCGCTTCGCGGGGCCATTTAGATATAAAATCAAACCTTATAAAATTTCTAAATATAAGAGGTTTAAATTTTATGGATGAAGAATCAAATCTTTATATAGAATTTACATCGCATATAAAGAATAAAAAGTTTGATTTTTTAGGTTGAACATTTCATTTATTAAAACCTTCAAATAAAATTAATTGATTAACTAAATCTAATACTCATAAAAATAAACATTTATATATATATCCATCTAAAAATAGTACAAAAAGTTTTAGAAATTGTATAAAAAATATTACAAGTATTAAAAATACTTATAAATCTGATTATTTAATTCTTAAATTATTAAGTTTAAAAATTTATCAATGAGGTTATTATTTCTCACCTGGTGGTGATGTTAATTATTTAGGTAGAAATTTAGATTTATATATTAAAAAATGTTTAAAACGTTGAATCTTTAAAAAATATTCTAGAGCATTCTTTCATAATTTTAAACGTTTATTTATGGATATTGATCCTAATTCTAATACTTATATATTTAAAAAATCACCTGGTATTAATTTAATATCTATACCACAAATGAGCAAATTATTAATACCTTATTCTTTTATAGATTTAAAACCTAGTAAATATTTAAATAATAATAGTTTTTTTATAAATTCTTTACCATATATTGAATATAATAAAAAAATAGATAATATAAGAAATAATGATGGGAATAATATATCCCGGCTGAGCCGGGATATAATCAGCCCCGCGAAGCGGGGCCATTTATAAATATAGATAATAATCTAAAATATGGAGAATGCCCGTCCGAAGGACGGGGATACCCCCGCTTCGCGGGGTAATTAAATATAAAAAATAAGAATTAACTGAATAGTTTAAAGTTTATAAAATCATATTTTTATATGGTTTACTTATATTAAAAATATAAGTATTTATCAAAGAGCTCAGTGCGTTGAGAGGCGCTTGCTGTGATCTGTCCTGGGGCTTAATAATTTATATATTATTTTGACCTATAGGAAGCAAGATTAAACAACATTAGTTTTTGATGCCTGCCACCTGCTTTAGTTTGTATCATTGCATCCGTTTTAATAGAGCAAGGAGCAGGAAGTGGTTGAACGGTTAAATTTAAGCCGTATTAAATATCATTTTTTGCGTGAAAAACCTAATTTTATTTTAAAATATAAAATGATTTATAAAATACTTTTATCCTTATTTAAAGTAATAATTTTTATAATAGGTTTATACGCTTACATATATAATAAAAATATATCCCGCCTTCGGCGGGCATATATGTATCAGAGACTACAAATGATAATATATAATATGATCTATGTCCTCCTTAGACATATTATTATAAAGTATAGTCCGAACAATATAGTAATATATTGAAAATCTCAAATATGAGATATATATATAATTTTTTCTTAGGTTATATATTTACAAACAAATTGTTATCCACCACTATCTTCAATAAATGCCCACTCAGGTCCTTCAGTTGATTTGGCAATTTTTGCATTACATTTAACGAGTCTTTCCAGTCTATTGGGAGCAATAAATTTCATAGTAACATTTTTAAACATGCGTACTATTGGATTACATATGGTAAATGCCCCTCTATTTGTTTGAGCGAGTGCGCCGTCTAGGATGTACTTTGTCTTATATTACTTTGTGGGTAATATTATATATTTTTGAGAGGTCTTAAAAGATCTATATATATCTTATATAACTGCCTATAAGGAACCTAAAAAGACCTTATATGGTATAGCAGGTTATAAAAGCGGTAGAACGAGAGGATCATGACTCTTATGAGCTATTGCCAAAGAAATTGATCATGTTGAAGTTAATAAATTTGATACTTATCAAGGAGATAAACAAAGCTTATTGGTAAATCATGAAATATTAAACCCAATATATCTTAAAGCTATATTCTATTTTGCTCAAGAGTATGGTTCTCAAAATAAGATACCTTTATTGAAATTACAATACCTTAATTGGGATAAGCAAACAGCTAAAATCAATAACACATGCCCCGCCTATGGCGGGGAAAAGGGACAAAGTACACAAATTCGGGAAATAAACGTTAATGATATGATAATATCAAACGTATTCGGAGGTGTTATAGTAGGGAATAATAAATGAAATATCAAACATATATGCAATTATAAATTAAACCTGAAGAACACTAGTGTTAACTTGAATTTGATCAGAATGTATAGTACATATAAAAAAATTACTAAACGTAATGAATTAACTGACATTCTAATGACTAAAATCAAATCTTATAAATCAAAAGATGAAAAATATCATAAATTAAATGAAATATTTAAAGAACCATATTTTTGAATCGGAGCTTACATTTCTATAAATAGTAAATCTATAAATATAACAAAAGAAATGCTATATTTTCAAAATATAGCTAATAATATTGTTAATGGTAAATATAATCCTAAACCCATAAAATTTATATCAAAAGCAGATAATAAACATCCAATAGAGAATATAGAGGATAAAATTATTGAAACCGGAGTATCGTCTATTATTGAAGCAATATGAAAATCTGAATTCTTAAATTATGGATATAGATCAACTCATATGGCTTTAAGAGATATTTGATTAACGGGATCAAAATATACTTGAGTTATACAAAGTGATATCACAAATTGTTTTGATAATATACCACATGATAAATTAATTAATATAATTAAACAGAAAATAGGAGATCCTAATTTAATAAGTTTAATATATAAATTAATAAGAATTGGTATAAAATTTGATGATAATACTATTAAAAGAAATAAAATAGGTATAGGTAATGTCCTTAATCCTATATTATCTAAAATATTATTATATGAATTAGATAAATATATAGTAAATAAAATTTCAGAAATAAAAGAATATCCTTTGAATTCTAATAATAAAAGAATAAAGTATATAAGATATAATAATGATTTTATTATTTTAATTATTGGAAGTTATCAAGACTGTATTGATATAAAGAATTTAGTAAAAGTTTTCTTAAAAGAAAAATGAGGCTTAGAACTTAATGATGATAAAATGATAATAACTAATTTAAGAAAAGAATTTAGCTTTCTTGGAACTAATATTAGAAAATTAAGACCTAATGTATTTGAAATAATAAATAAAAATGATAATAAAAAAGTATCGAATAATAAAATGATAGTTAATGCACCTATTCCAAAAATTATTAATTCATTAATTGAAGTAGGAATTTTAAAAAGAAAAAAAGATGGTAGCGTTTTACCTTGAGGTATAGGTAATTTAACTGTTAGAACACATTATGAAATACTTAAATTTTATAATTACAAAATTAATTCTTTAATTTATTATTATAGTTTTACAACTAATTATAGTAAACTATCTACATTGGTTTGATATTTACAAGCATCTTGTGCATTAACTCTAAGTCGTAAACATAAATTTAAATCTATGGCTAAATCTTTTAAGAAATGAGGTAAATATTTAACTGATCCTAAAACTGATCTTTATTTAAATATACCTAAATCTTGAATAGCAAGACATTATTTCAATATAAATATCAAAGATCATAGGGTAGTTTTAGATAAAATAAAAAAAAAATAAAATGATGACCCCTCTGGGGTTATCATTTTCCTGGGGAAAATGATTTAAGATATCATGATTTATAAGATGTTAACAGTGAGAGCCGTATGATGGGAAACTATCATGTACGGTTCGGAGAGCAATTCTAAGAAGAATAAATAATGATTATTATTTGTATACGATTGACTCTACTTTTCTTTACAGCTATATTATTATTATCTTTACCTGTATTAACAGCAGGAGTAACTTTACTTCTAATGGATCGTAATTTTAATACTAGTTTTTATGAAGTCGCAGGAGGAGGAGACCCAGTATTGTACGTGCGCGTTCACAAAAGTGTGTTAGGTTTCGTTATTGTGTATATAATAGGCCTAATTGATATTTCTATCAATGCTTTTATTGGTGATTTAATTAATAAAAAACCTATAAATAGTAAGTCTAAGTCACAAAGACAGTCCTTTGTTTATGGATTCTATTTCGTTGACCTTCTTAATATCGGGCTAACATTGAAAAATTATGTTATAAGGAACTATCTTATTACTTCGGGTACAGTTAGTAATAATACACAAATGATAGTTCGTCTAAATAAAAATAGGAGCGGAGAAATAATCCCAATGACAACTGTATTAAATAAATACCCCCGCATAGCGGGGGGATTTCGGTCTATATGGCCGGCATTTAAATACTGACTCCCTAAAGAGAAAGCTAATTATTATAGCTTGGACAACACACAAAATACATGGACGGATTTAATCTTGCAGATCTATATTAATTTAACATCTGCTATTAATAGGTATATTAATAAGAAAAGATTAATTCAGACCGTCTGTTTTAAGACGGCTAGTAAAAAAATATCTATATATCTCCCGTCTTTGACGGACATACTCATATAGATATAAGATATGGTCATCATAGAAATATGATAATTTATAGACGTAATTATAATACAAATAGTAATCAATTAACTAATTTGGAAATTAATTATTGAAAATTGGAGAAAGAATTATCTCTGGCCGCATTACAAGAATTGAAATATCAAAATAAATTACCCCAAAATAAAAGAATCTGACTTATGGATTCTCGTATTGAAAAAGGTATAGATTTACATTCAAAATTTATTTATGGTATACCTAAATTGATAAGGTTAAGACAATTTTTGACATCGGTTTATATATCATCTAATGTAATTAAAGGATTTAAATGAGATAATTATTTATTAAAATTAGAAAATTCAATATGTGAATATAAAAAATTTATGAAACAATACATATGGCCCCGCGAAGCGGGGCTGGTTATATCCCCCGCGAAGCGGGGAGATAATGAAATTAAAAACTTAAGTTTTGAAAGTGAAAGAAAAGAATTTAATCACACCAAAGGTGGACATAGTTATAATCCTGAAAAAACTATGAGACATATTATAGAAGATCCTAAATTTTGATCAGAAGTATTTAAATATACAAATATCGATAATAGTTTTAATTCTTTAATAACTAAGATTTATGCTGTTGAAAAAACATTTAAATCTCAAGATATATATATATCAGGTTATGACAATATAAAAGTATGAAAATTAATTAAAGTAAATAAAAATTTTTTAACAAATAATAAAAAAGTTATTTCAAAAATATTAAATCAACATCCTATGAAAGATATTATAAATCTTCAAAAAGGAAATATAAATCTTGCAGAACAAAGAAAAGGTAAATTAACAACTATAAGTGAAATAAGTAGAAAATTATTAAAAAGTAATTCAATAGGTAAATTAATAACTAAATTAGCTATAAAAGAATATAATTTAATGATAAATAATCCTAAAGAATATTTAAATAATTACAATACTTTAGTTAAATATAAAAATAATCAATTAAAATTTAATATGTTAGCTAATTCTAATTATAGTAAATTAATTAATTATAAATCAGATAAAGTTTTAAGAGTTTATATACCAAAAGCTAATAATGAAAAACATCCTTTAGATATTCTAACATTAAATGATAGATATATTCAAAAACTTATTTTAATTATATTAGAACCATATCTAGAATCTTGTGGTGATACTTCATCTTGAGGTTTTAGACCTGGTAGAAGTACTAATCATGCTATTACTCAAATATGAGATTTATTAGCCAGAAAAGATAGTTTATCCCCGCTTCGCGGGGATATAATCATCTGTAAGGATAATATCCCCCCGCTTCGCGGGGGGATAATCATGGGGGGGGAAACCCCCCATAATATGGATATAACAGAAACTCCAACTAAATCTATCAAAAGAGATTTAAATCATTTAACTAATTATGTTTTAAATGGTAATATTAAAGGATGTTTTAATAATATATCACATAAATGATTATTAGATAATGTCCCTTTTCCATTAAAATTTATAAATTTATTATATAATTCATTAAAAACTACTATTGTTGAAAAAGATTCAAATCAAAATGACATACATAAATTTAATTATATAACTAATTATTTATGATTAAATTGAGATAATAATATAGATACTAATAAGTTAAGACCTAGATTTATAACTAAAGTATTATCTAAAGATAATATAAAAGGTGTCCCACTAAATGATATTATTTCACCTATGTTAATTAACTGAACTCTTGATGGACTATCTCATCATGGAAGATTATCTTCTATTAAAGATGATAAATATAAGATTAATTTACGTAATATACATTTTATTAGGTATTTTGATAAATTTATTTTTATGCCCGCCTTCGGCGGGAGTTTAGATTCTCAAGGTATTTTAAAAACTAAAATAAGTATAATAGAATTCTTAAAAAAAAGAGGATTAGAACTTAATGAAGATAAAACAAGTATTATAAAATGAAGTATGGGAGCTAAATTTAATTTCTTAGGTTGAACTTTTCATTTAATTTCTCCTAATAAAGTTAATTGATTAACAAAAGTACCTAAATCTTTATCTACTAAATTTTCTTATAGAACTAATTTATACGTATATCCTTCTAAAGAAAGTATACAAAAATTTAGAGATAATATTAAAAATATTACTAGTTTATCTTATATAAATTTAACACCTATTGAATTTATTAAATTAATAAACCCAATTATTAATAGTTGGGGTAATTATTTCATACCATCTATTAATCAATATACATTGAGACATAGTATGGATTATTACACATTTGGTAGAGTTACTAAATGAATTTATAGAAAATATAAAAATTCTTATGCATTAATGTGTAAAAACTTACTTATGCCCGCCGAAGGCGGGAATAAAAATAAATGAAATACTATGACAGTTAAATTATCTGATACTAAAAATATATCTATTAAAAAATTAACTGATATTATGGATAATGTAACATATTTTATGTTAAAACCTTCTAATTCACTTAAAAATTATAGTATGTTTACTAATCCAGAACCATATATTAAAAGAGCTATGTTAATTAATACATATAAAGGAGATATTAGATCACAATTAATATCTAAACAAAATAATATTTGTCCTATTTGTAAAAATCAACTTTTAGATTTTGATGATATTTCTAATTTTATCAATACTCATGATTCTATATATATAAAAGATAAATATTTCCCCGGCTACGCCGGAGATAATATTGCATATTTGGGGTTTTCCCATAATATCTCATATTTTTCATCTTTAGTAAATGAAGATAAATATAATATTACGAAATCAAATATTTATAATCATTTATTTGATACAAAATGCCCGCCGAAGGCGGGTAAAAATTTAGATAAGTTAGATCTTATCAATAATAAATGATACCGGCCAACGGCCGGCATTATTGTACATAATAATTGTCACAAGATTAAAACTACTTTCGATATAAAACTTTAAGAAATTTTTAATTGATTTACTTACTTACTAATTTAATACATTAAATTCTCGCAAAGCGAGTAAATAGATGATATATAATCCATAAAAAAAATCAAAATCTATACCCGCCGAAGGCGGGATATATATCTTATGATATTAATAAATATATGGCCGCCTGGATTATTGTTTTTATAGGGTATATATATTTTTTTTGAGTATTTTACTAGAGGAGCGTAGTGCTATGGAAGTAGCATGCTACGATCTGTGCCGGGGGCTTTCATTTGAAACAATGATTGAATACTCTATGGCGATCAACATTTATTTTAAAAAAAAAAGAATTGAAATAAAGATATAAATTAGTTATATACTTATTTATCTCTCATAAATATAAAGACTAAATAATTAATATAGCAAATGTTGTACTTAATATCATTTTAGGTAAATATATAAGACTATATTAATAAAATATATCCTTATTATCGTGCTTCTTAGCCATATTGTATATGAAGGATATATTATTTATATCTAGTGATAGTTAATTTATGACGCCTGCAGGGCATATATATATATATTGATATATATAATCTATTATATTTATGTAACTCTAATAAGAAAATAAATATAATTAACTACTTATATGATTTTATAAAGTTATATATAAGAAGTGGTTAAATTTAACTAATTTATTCTGAGAGGAATAATATATTTTATGTTATAATGAATTTTATCTAAATTAATTAGGTATAATTTATCCCCGGCGTAGCCGGGGATATAATCATCGTATAATTTTCGGCCTAATTAATGGTGGTATAATAATCAAAATTAATTACATAAAGTATTGCGATGCGAGTGAAAACGGTTAAGAGTTAATAAAATAATGATCGGTTATCATTTTTTTTTTTATTTAAGACCGTCGGTAGTATTAGATATCGCTACAGACTGGCTCACTTGTGGGTATCTGAAATGATGCTTAATGTACAGTCGATAAAATACCTACTTTGTCGGTATTATAACAGTTAAACTGTTAATTTAGGATTCTTTGGTCAATTGTGGCCTAAATTTATATTTATCTTTTTTTTTTAGATAAATTAACAGTATTATTACTGTTTATATCATAAATTTCGCTATATGCTAAAAGTTTTTATATATTTAATTACTATTATTTTTTATAAGAGGATAAAGTTATAATATTAAATATAGATAAATAAACAATAAAGTTTATTATGTAAATATAATGACGAGATTATTATTTTACGTTGGAAAATAATTAGCAGATAACTATCCCGCCTTTGGTGGATAAATTATAAATCATATTTAATGTCATATGATAATAATTTTATAGATATCTCAGAGACTATATGCGAAATATTATATATATATATAAAGACATAGTCCATATTATATATCAAATTCCCAATTTGATATAACTTGATATTAAAATAGATAAGTTATTTATTATGGGTTATTTTAGTTATATAATAGCACCCAGAGGTATATGTATGCCTCTTAATATTGCTATATGCTGAAATTTACTCTTTTTCCATATTATGGAATATATATAAATACATGTTTAAATGTCCTAAATGGATTAAAGAAAAAGTAAAAATGTTATATATATGAGTTAATCAGCAAGAAATAAAATTTCCCGGCTGCGCCGGGCATATCCAAATGGATAAATATATTAAATCTCCAGAGACTATAAGCAATAATATTTTATGTCATAAATCCCTTATTTTTATAAAAAAATATCATATATCAAATAAAATAGATTTAATAACTAATAAAACTATATCAGAACATTTACCTAATAAATATAGACCAAATAATAATGAACAATTAGGTCATTATTTAGCTGGATTAATTGATGGTAATAGTTATTTTGATAATAAAGGTAATTTAATTATAAATTTACATTCTAAAGATATATCAGCAGCTTATTGATTAAAAAAACAAATAGGTTATGGTAAAGTTAAAAATATAGATGAAAATATTAAATCACCATATAAAAATGGAACAAATTTTATAATTACTCATACTAAAGGTTTATTATTTATTTTAGAATTAATTAATTATAAATTAAAAACTTTTGATAAATATAATCAAATTATGAATAATTTAATTAATAATCCTAACCAAGAATGTGGTACTTTATTTTTAAATAAATATAGTGAATCTTTTCATTATGATAATTCTTCTATTGATTTTAATATAAAATTTAATAACCATTGATTATGTGGTTTTATTGATTCTACGGGTTCTTTTAATATAGATATACATAATATTTATAAAGATAGAAATTATGATGATATTATTGATTTTACTTTAAATTTCATATTAATACATGAAAATTTAGATTTATTAAATAAAATTAATAAATTCATAAACCATTTAGATAAATCATATTCAATAATAAAAGAAAATGAAGATAGATATAAATATATAACTAAATCATTTGATATATTTAAATTTATAATTAATTATATTAATAAATATCCTTTAGTATCATATAAATATTTAAATTATATATTAACAAGAAAAATATTTGTAATTAAACAAAATAAAATAAAATTAACGATAGAAGATATTAATAAAATAAAAAAAACATCTATAAAATTAATAAAAATAGATAGTGGGAAATAAATAAAATATAAGATATAGTCCAAAAAAAACAAAAAAAGATACATTATAATAATACCAGGATTTGGGATAATATCACACATCGTATCTACATACAGTAAGAAGCCTATCTTCGGGGAAATAGGTATGCTTTACGCCATGGGATCAATCGGTCTTTTAGGTTTTTTAGTTTGAAGTCAATTAATGGCTTTCCTTAAACGTGAGTTTAAGGTAATAAACACCACTATAGGCTGGAAAGGATGAGATTTATTTAATACTTTTTATAGTTCAAATTTAAATAAAAATGCCCAATCAGCAGGAAACATTATATCAAAAAAAGAAGATATATTTTACGTCGATGACGGAAAAAAGGATCCTCAGAGACTATACGTGGTGATACTTATGATTTATTTTTTACTTTTTATAAAAAAATATATATGGTTAAACATACAATTATAGATAAAGAATGATTAAATTGATTTGTAGGTTTTACCGAAGGTGATGGAGCTATTTTAGTTCATAAAAATTTATGTAGATTTGTAATAACACAAAAAGAGACTTCTATTTTAGAACATATACAAAAAACATTAAATTTTGGTTATATAAAATATCATTATGATAAAAATAATAATATTCAATATGGTCGTTTTATTGTTTATGATAAAAAAAATATTTTTTTATTATATTTAATTTTTAATGGTAATTTATATTTAAATAATAGATTAAATCAATTAAATAATTGGTATAATATTTTAAATAAAAGTACTATTTTAAGTGGTTATTCTATACCTTTAATTATAAAAGAAAAAAATAAAGTATCTTTAAATAATGCCTGATTATCAGGTTTTACAGATGCTGAAGGTTGTTTTTCTATAAAAATTTATAAAAATCGTGGTATTACTTATGTAAAATCTATTTTTATTTTAGATCAAAAAAAAGAAGAAGATTTATTAAATGAAATAAGTCAATTATTATACTTTAAAAATTTATCTAAATTAAGAAAGACAACTAAAAATGTATATAGAATAGAAGTATCTTGTAATCATATAGAAAGAAATAAGATATTATTAAATTATTTTAATTTATATGGTTTAAAAACAACTAAAAGTAAATCTTATGCTATATTTAAAAATATATTAGATATTGTTATTAATAATCAACCTTTAAGTCCCGATAAAATTGATTTAATTAGATCTCTAAGAAAAAATATGAATAAATTTATTATTGAAAATAAATCAATAGGACATTCATCTAAATCATAAGTATAAGAGATAGTCCAAAAATATAAAAAATATTTAGCACCACATGTATGTAGTAGGATTAGATATTGATACTAGAGCTTATTTCACATCGGCTACGTGCGCCATCTCATTGTTAAACTTAATGTGTAATATATTACACCTTCAAATATTTTCCATTTATAAAATTTATCTTAACAAAATTAAATCTAATTTATATATAAAAAAATCCTTCTCAACTTATAAAGAAAATAAATGTAAAGATTTAATTTTACATAATTATCATAATAAAAGATTAACATTTAATTTAAAAAAAGGTATAATTACTCGTAATGAAAGAAATTCTTTAATATTAAGTAAATATCATAAAAGTATGATAATAGGTATGTTATTATCTGATGGATGAATGCATTTACATAAATTTTTAAATCCAGCTATTGGATTTAAACAATCAATAAAAAATTATGAATATTTATGATGAGTATTTTGTGAATTATCTTACATTTGTTCTAATATACCTTATTTAACAAAAAATATAAAAAGAGGTAAACTATTTTATAGTGTACAATTTTCAACACGTAAATTAGTAATTTTAAATGAAATAAAAGATATATTATATTATGAAAATAGTAATAGAAAAAGTATAAAAATTGAGTTATTAGATCATATGGATTATGTAGTTTTAGCACATTGAATAATGGGTGATGGTTCTAGAAGGAATCAAGGTTTAACTATATGTACTGATAATTTTAATATTAATGAAAATATATTAATTCAAAATATTTTATATATTAAATTCGGTATTAAAACTACTTTACAAAAAAATAAAGATAAATATAGAATATATATTAATCGTATAGAATTAAATAAAATTAAACCAAAAATAGCTCCATATTTTATAAAATCATTTTTATACAAATTAAATTTATAATTTTATTATGATAGAATGATAATAAATTCCCTTTGGAAATTTATCCTTTCGGGTATTAATGTCCCCGCACAGCGGGGGAAGGATTTTGTATATATAAATTTTATTAAAAAGATAATGGCTCGTGTAGCGAATTATCACTTAGATAATTTTATATTTTGAAGTAAAACATTAGACTTAGATACTTAAAGTAATTTAAGGTTGACCACAGCATGTCTAAAAAAGGGAATTTTATATTTCATCCCTGAGTTAAGATTTATATGGTTATGCTCGCTTTAGGTGGGAATATATATATATATATTGGTATATAATAGTAGCTGATTATGTATAGGAAAATACAATAAGCCCGCAGAAATGCTGCGGACTGGAATATATATAATGACCTAAGTAAATATATATTTAAGTTTAAGAAGAATTTGGGATTGACCTAATATCGAAAGTATTAGGTTAACGGAAGATTCATAGTAATTATAATAATATACAAGTTTTATAACGTACAGATATATTTCATATATCTTTTTATTAAATGTAATGAAGGAATCTAGTTATATATATACATATATAATGGAGAGCTATATGCTATGAAAGTAGCACGTATAGTTCGGGAAAGGTTTTTTAATTAAGCTTTTATTTTATATTATACCCCATAAAATTTTTACTTTATATTTATATAGAAGGGATTTTTATATAAATAAAGAAGAGGATTAATCTACTATTTCACAATGGTAATTGCCGTCCCAACTGGTATTAAAATCTTTAGTTGAATAAATAAATTATCCTTTAGCAAGATAAAAAATAAAGAGTTGTTCGACAAAATTTTATTTAAAGTATATAAAGAATTAAGAGTTTTAAATAAAGATGAATGAAATAAACAAAATTTAAGTTTATATGATTTATTCCCTAGATCTAATAAAAATTATTTAAAACCAAATAATAATAATAAAGAATTAGTTATATATGGTACAAATATAGAAAATAATGTTGGTTTACCTAAATTTACAAAAATTGTAAATTATATGATTGATATACCCGATAATATAAGATTTATATTAAATGGTATTTTATTAAGTGATGGTTATATAAAAACTAATTTTAAAGGAAATATAAATGAAAATAAACGTGAAATAAATAAAAATTAAAAATATACTTATAATAGTAGATTTTCTATTAAACTTTCTATAAAAGATATAGAATATTTATGATATATTTATACAAAAATAAGTCATTATTGTATTTCACCACCTAAAATAAAAATAGAAACTTTAAATAATAAAAAATTTAAATCAGTTACATTAGATACAAGAGCTTTACCTTGTATAAGTGAATTAAGAGATACATTTTATGAAGGTAGAAGAAAAATAATACCTAAAAATATATATGATTTAATAAATTACGAAAGTTTAGCACATATTATCATGTGTGATGGTTCTTTAAGTAATGGTAAAGGTATAATAATTAATTTTCAAAATTATACTGTTAAAGAATTAATTTATTTAATTAATATATTTAAAATTAAATGAGATCTTGATTGTACTTTACATAAAAGTAGAAATTTATATACTATATATATAAAAACTAAATCTGTATATAAATTATATACAAATATAGCTCCTTTTATTGTACCTTCTATGCATCGTAAATTTCATAAAAAGATATTAGATTTAAATATACAAAATCCCGGCGGAGCCGGGCATAAAAATAAAAATAAATAGGGAGATAATTAAATTTAAAGTATATTTATCTTCATTTATTTAGAATCCATCAAATGGTGGTAACATTTATTTTTTATATATTTTTTTTTATAAAATTAAAATGGGCAAATTCGGGGGAAAACCTATATTTAAAATAAGTAATAATTATAGGTCAATCGACGAGCTAAATCATATATATAGAAATTTTATATGTAAAAGTGTAGAGATTAGACGCTCATTGATAATCTAAGTTATATGCTATTTTTAAGAAGTATAATATGATTATTTAAGGTTTAATCCAAAAGCCAGTAATGGTTTAAAGTTAATTTTAACTTTAACAATAATAAACTATGATTAATAACTTTTAGGGTTAATTAGTTATATTATTGATTTATTTAACTAGCTAGTTATATCATGTATAACAGAATCTGAAATGATTAAGGTTAATAAAGAGCAACTATTTATGGAGGAGAAGTAAGATTAGCAGTACCTATGTTATTTGCATTAGGTTTCTTATTCTTATTTACTGTCGGTGGATTAATATCCTGTTAGTCCACTTTAAAGATCACTATATGCTAGTAATTTTTTATAATAATACTACTATATATAAGTAAAAATGTATTTTTTTAGATGGATATTAATATTGATATACTCATGTATATTATCCCATGATATGGAGGAATATTATATCTTGAAAGATTAATATTAGCAGAAAATTAATTTGTTTCATATAAAGTTTAATTCTCAGAGACTATACGTGATCCTTATAACTAATAATTAACTAAAAATTTTATGGAAAATATGATAATCCATGTAATGAAAATGAAAATTTGTTATAAGAATAAATAGTCCTATTTATTTCCGGAGGGATTAATCCCAAAGGAAATTTTTAATATATAATATTAAAAATTTATACATAAAAAAGTATATAAAAATTTAGTATTTTACTTCTAATTTATAAATAAATAAAAAAAATTGAAGATATTTAAACGTCAAAGTGACGGGAGTTATGCTTTCAAATGCATCGATAGATGTCGCATTTCATGACACTTATTACGTTGTGGGGGAATTGAATACAAAATGCCCCACAAAAAAATAAATTATAAAAATTTATAAATAAGAGGTGAAAATCAATAAAATGATACCCATTTATAAAAAAAATTTATAAAATTGACGATATGCGGGAAAATATATTTTTAAGTTTATATTTACTATACCCGCCTTCGGCGGGATTTATTCATTAATAGTCAAAATAATATATAACTCTTATCCATTACCCGGCCTATCGGCCGGGCATATATCATTGATATGTAAAACTTGTAACTATTTTATAGTTCAAATATACAATCCGCAGAATTTATATACGCCCGCCCGCAGCTTTGCTGCGGACTAATCTAAATATATATTCGTATGTATATATAATTCTCAGAGACTATTTGTCAATCGTAATAAAAAATTCATTCCCACGGAGTGTATCATTATTTATGAAAATATAGTCCATTATTTTATAATAAATATCTAGATTGATCTAGGGTATACCTATCAATATATCCAGATATTTTTATAATTTAAAAATAGCATTTCCATTATGTATTATCTATGGGAGCATTATTCAGTTTAGTAGGAGGTTACTATTACTGAGGACCTGCAATGTTCGGTTTACAATATAACAAAGTTTGAGCAGAAATACATTTCTGACTATTGTTTATATCAGTAAATATAATTTTTTTACCTATGCATTTCTTAGGTTTAAACGGGATCAACTTTGGTGTCCTTTTATAATTTTTATAAACTTTATGCTTGTTATTAATCATATAAATGAAATAATAATGAAAGAATAAAAATAGATTGGGTGAATTGCAAGAAAATCTTATAAAAAAAGACAATTTGCAGCGAAGCATATAGTTTTACATTAATTTGATTTTCCCCCGCGTCGCTTCGCGGGGGAAAATTATTCTATTTTAAGGTAATAATAAAGTTATATGAACGTTCAACGACTAGATAATAAGTAAAATAAGGAGGATGTAATAAATTTTTCCCTTTCAAAAAGGGAATATGATTTATATGTCTAATTAATAATGATTTATCCAAGAGTACCCAATATTTAAAATATATATTTTTAAATAAAGACATAGTCTGAACTATATAGTGATATATAGAATTATTATTTAAATGATAATAAATATCCCTAAATTAACTCCCACGGAGTATATAATCCCCCGCGTCAATTCGCGGGGGTTATTAATGTAAATCATTTTATGAAAAAAAAAATGGAATTTAGGAATTTTAACAATTAAACATTATTTGGCCTCGTCGTATACCACAATATCCTGATGCATTTGTAGGTTGAAACTATATTAGTAGTATAGGTTCAGCTATATCTATAATATCAGTTATAGTTGGTTTAAAAAGTGTACAAATACAATTAGAAAATGGAGAGAATGAGGAAGTTGAAATCCAAGTTACTCCAGATTTTATAGAATCTAATTTAACTAGAAATACTAGAGATTCTGACTTAGAGTTAATTTTAACTAGACCTGCAGAGTATCACACATTCAGTGAATTACCTGTATTAATAGCACCTGTTAAATAATAAATGGTAATATATACTACACTATTTTTATTTAACATTTTTAAATAGATATATTTATCTATATATATTCATATAATAAATCTAAAAAAAAATATCCATATATAAATTTAACCCATATTAATCCCCCCCGCGAAGCGGGGG